CCATACAAACTCAAACCCGTTAAAAAAAGGTAATTTTGTTTTTAAAGTTCAATTCAAAATATTCGATCCTGAGTGGTACTAGGGATTGCAAAAATACCCTTCAAATACGACGGTGTTACCGTACGTAAACATGGTAGTTTATTTTGGGTAAAAATTATTTTTTTGTTTTTTTGGTTAAAAGTACCAGTCTAAATATCACGGTATTATCGTAGGTAAACACCGTAGTTTTTTAGGTCGTCAAAATGAGTGTTTTAGGGTTTTTCAAAATCTTAAAAATATAAAAATATAAAAAAAAGTATAAAAAAATAAAATTTGTTGTTGGTATTTTAGTGTCGTACAGATTCAAGACCATCTAAAAAATATAATTTCATTATTCTTTGAAATATATATTGTTTACTGTTTAAAAAATGAAATTTGTTGTTGGTATTTTACCGCTGTACAAATTCAAACCCGTTAAAAAAAGGTAATTTCGTTTTTAAAGTTCAATTCAAAATATTCAATCCTGAGTGGTACTAGGGATTGCAAAAATACCCTTCAAATACGACGGTGTTACCGTACGTAAACATGGTAGTTTATTTTGGGTAAAAACTATTTTTTCGTTTTTTGGTTAAAAATACCAGTCTAAATATCACGGTGTTATCGTACGTAAACATGGTAGTTTTTTAGGGCGTCAAAATGGGTGTTTTAGGGTTTTTCAAAATCTTAAAAATATGAAAAAAAATATAAAAATATAAAAAAAGTATAAAAAAATAAAATTTGTTGTTGGTATTTTAGTGTCGTACAGATTCAAGACCATCTAAAAAATATAATTTCATTATTCTTTGAAATATATATTGTTTACTGTTTAAAAAATGAAATTTGTTGTTGGTATTTTACCGCCGTACAAATTCAAACCCGTTAAAAAAAGGTAATTTTGTTTTTAAAGTTCAATTCAAAATATTCAATCCTGAGTGGTACTAGGGATTGCAAAAATACCCTTCAAATACGACGGTGTTACCGTACGTAAACATGGTAGTTTATTTTGGGTAAAAACTATTTTTTCGTTTTTTGGTTAAAAATACCAGTCTAAATACGACGGTGTTACCGTACGTAAACATGGTAGTTTTTTAGGGCGTCAAAATGGGTGTTTTAGGGTTTTTCAAAATCTTAAACATATGAAAAAAAATATAAAAATATAAAAAAAAGTATAAAAAAATAAAATTTGTTGTTGGTATTTTAGTGTCGTACAGATTCCAGACCATCTAAAAAATATAATTTCATTATTCTTTGAAATATATATTGTTTACTGTTTAAAAAATGAAATTTGTTGTTGGTATTTTACCGCCGTACAAATTCAAACCCGTTAAAAAAAGGTAATTTTGTTTTTAAAGTTCAATTCAAAATATTCAATCCTGAGTGGTACTAAGGATTGCAAAAATACCCTTCAAATACGACGGTGTTACCGTACGTAAACATGGTAGTTTATTTTGGGTAAAAACTATTTTTTCGTTTTTTGGTTAAAAATACCAGTCTAAATATCACGGTGTTATCGTACGTAAACATGGTAGTTTTTTAGGGCGTCAAAATGAGTGTTTTAGGGTTTTTCAAAATCTTAAAAATATGAAAAAAAATATAAAAATATAAAAAAAAGTATAAAAATATAAAAAAAGTATAAAAATATAAAAAAAAGTATAAAAATATGAAAAAAAATATAAAAATATAAAAAAAGGATAAAAATATAAAAAAAAGTATAAAAATATGAAAAAAAATATAAAAATATAAAAATATGGAAAAAAATATAAAAAAAAGGCAAACTCTAAATGAATACGATTACCCTAGGGGGGGAAAGTATATTCCTAGTAACTAATTGAGATAGTATTGCAATTAACGATAGGTAAGTATAGTCCTATTGTAAACCTATTGTGATCTGTTCTAAGTATAATACTATTGTAAACCTATTGTAGTTTCTTCTAAGTATAATCCTATTGTAAACCTATTGTAGTTTCTTTTAAGTATAATACTATTGTAAACCTATTGATGTTTTTAAGTATCATAGGACGTAGGTCTTTTGTGGTAATAGTATGATTCCCGAAGGTAAGTATAATCCTATTGTAAACCTATTGTAGTTTCTTTTAAGTATAATCCTATTGTAAACCTATTGATGTCTTTAAGTATCATAGGACGTAGGTCTTTTGTGGTAATAGTATGATTCCCGAAGGTAAGTATAATCCTATTGTAAACCTATTGTAGTTTCTTTTAAGTATATTCTTATTGTAAACCTATTGATGTTTCTTTTATCCTTTAAGAAGAGAGAGAGAAAGAGAAAAGGAAGAGAGAGGGGTGCGGGGAGAGAGAAACTGTTTATTTTACCATCTAAAAAATGAAATTTGATGTCGGTATTTTACCGCTGTACAAATTCAAGACCACTTAAAAAATACAATTTCATTATTCTTCGAAATATATATTGTTTACCGTTTAAAAAATGAAATTTGTTGTTGGTATTTTACCGCTGTACAAATTCAAGACCACTTAAAAAATACAATTTCATTATTCTTCGAAATATATATTGTTTACCGTTTAAAAAATGAAATTTGTTGTTGGTATTTTACCGCTGTACAAATTCAAACCCGTTAAAAAAAGGTAATTTCGTTTTTAAAGTTCAATTCAAAATATTCAATCCTGAGTGGTACTAGGGATTGCAAAAATACCCTTCAAATACGACGGTGTTACCGTACGTAAACATGGTAGTTTATTTTGGGTAAAAACTATTTTTTCGTTTTTTGGTTAAAAATACCAGTCTAAATATCACGGTGTTATCGTACGTAAACATGGTAGTTTTTTAGGGCGTCAAAATGGGTGTTTTAGGGTTTTTCAAAATCTTAAAAATATGAAAAAAAATATAAAAATATAAAAAAAAGTATAAAAATATAAAAAAAGTATAAAAATATAAAAAAAAGTATAAAAATATGAAAAAAAATATAAAAATATAAAAAAAGTATAAAAAAATAAAATTTGTTGTTGGTATTTTAGTGTCGTACAGATTCAAGACCATCTAAAAAATATAATTTCATTATTCTTTGAAATATATATTGTTTACTGTTTAAAAAATGAAATTTGTTGTTGGTATTTTACCGCTGTACAAATTCAAACCCGTTAAAAAAAGGTAATTTCGTTTTTAAAGTTCAATTCAAAATATTCAATCCTGAGTGGTACTAGGGATTGCAAAAATACCCTTCAAATACGACGGTGTTACCGTACGTAAACATGGTAGTTTATTTTGGGTAAAAACTATTTTTTCGTTTTTTGGTTAAAAATACCAGTCTAAATACGACGGTGTTACCGTACGTAAACATGGTAGTTTTTTAGGGCGTCAAAATGAGTGTTTTAGGGTTTTTCAAAATCTTAAAAATATGAAAAAAAATATAAAAATATAAAAAAAAGTATAAAAAAATAAAATTTGTTGTTGGTATTTTAGTGTCGTACAGATTCCAGACCATCTAAAAAATATAATTTCATTATTCTTTGAAATATATATTGTTTACTGTTTAAAAAATGAAATTTGTTGTTGGTATTTTACCGCCGTACAAATTCAAACCCGTTAAAAAAAGGTAATTTTGTTTTTAAAGTTCAATTCAAAATATTCAATCCTGAGTGGTACTAAGGATTGCAAAAATACCCTTCAAATACGACGGTGTTACCGTACGTAAACATGGTAGTTTATTTTGGGTAAAAACTATTTTTTCGTTTTTTGGTTAAAAATACCAGTCTAAATATCACGGTGTTATCGTACGTAAACATGGTAGTTTTTTAGGGCGTCAAAATGAGTGTTTTAGGGTTTTTCAAAATCTTAAAAATATGAAAAAAAATATAAAAATATAAAAAAAAGTATAAAAATATAAAAAAAGTATAAAAATATAAAAAAAAGTATAAAAATATGAAAAAAAATATAAAAATATAAAAAAAGGATAAAAATATAAAAAAAAGTATAAAAATATGAAAAAAAATATAAAAATATAAAAATATGGAAAAAAATATAAAAAAAAGGCAAACTCTAAATGAATACGATTACCCTAGGGGGGGAAAGTATATTCCTAGTAACTAATTGAGATAGTATTGCAATTAACGATAGGTAAGTATAGTCCTATTGTAAACCTATTGTGATCTGTTCTAAGTATAATACTATTGTAAACCTATTGTAGTTTCTTCTAAGTATAATCCTATTGTAAACCTATTGTGATCTGTTCTAAGTATAATACTATTGTAAACCTATTGTAGTTTCTTCTAAGTATAATCCTATTGTAAACCTATTGTAGTTTCTTTTAAGTATAATACTATTGTAAACCTATTGATGTTTTTAAGTATCATAGGACGTAGGTCTTTTGTGGTAATAGTATGATTCCCGAAGGTAAGTATAATCCTATTGTAAACCTATTGATGTCTTTAAGTATCATAGGACGTAGGTCTTTTGTGGTAATAGTATGATTCCCGAAGGTAAGTATAATCCTATTGTAAACCTATTGTAGTTTCTTTTAAGTATATTCTTATTGTAAACCTATTGATGTTTCTTTTATCCTTTAAGAAGAGAGAGAGAAAGAGAAAAGGAAGAGAGAGGGGTGCGGGGAGAGAGAAACTGTTTATTTTACCATCTAAAAAATGAAATTTGATGTCGGTATTTTACCGCTGTACAAATTCAAGACCACTTAAAAAATACAATTTCATTATTCTTCGAAATATATATTGTTTACCGTTTAAAAAATGAAATTTGTTGTTGGTATTTTACCGCTGTACAAATTCAAGACCACTTAAAAAATACAATTTCATTATTCTTCGAAATATATATTGTTTACCGTTTAAAAAATGAAATTTGTTGTTGGTATTTTACCGCTATACAAATTCAAACCCGTTAAAAAAAGGTAATTTCGTTTTTAAAGTTCAATTCAAAATATTCAATCCTGAGTGGTACTAGGGATTGCAAAAATACCCTTCAAATACGACGGTGTTACCGTACGTAAACATGGTAGTTTATTTTGGGTAAAAACTATTTTTTCGTTTTTTGGTTAAAAATACCAGTCTAAATACGACGGTGTTACCGTACGTAAACATGGTAGTTTTTTAGGGCGTCAAAATGAGTGTTTTAGGGTTTTTCAAAATCTTAAAAATATGAAAAAAAATATAAAAATATAAAAAAAAGTATAAAAAAATAAAATTTGTTGTTGGTATTTTAGTGTCGTACAGATTCCAGACCATCTAAAAAATATAATTTCATTATTCTTTGAAATATATATTGTTTACTGTTTAAAAAATGAAATTTGTTGTTGGTATTTTACCGCCGTACAAATTCAAACCCGTTAAAAAAAGGTAATTTTGTTTTTAAAGTTCAATTCAAAATATTCAATCCTGAGTGGTACTAAGGATTGCAAAAATACCCTTCAAATACGACGGTGTTACCGTACGTAAACATGGTAGTTTATTTTGGGTAAAAACTATTTTTTCGTTTTTTGGTTAAAAATACCAGTCTAAATATCACGGTGTTATCGTACGTAAACATGGTAGTTTTTTAGGGCGTCAAAATGAGTGTTTTAGGGTTTTTCAAAATCTTAAAAATATGAAAAAAAATATAAAAATATAAAAAAAAGTATAAAAATATAAAAAAAGTATAAAAATATAAAAAAAAGTATAAAAATATGAAAAAAAATATAAAAATATAAAAAAAAATATAAAAATATAAAAAAAAGTATAAAAATATAAAAAAAGTATAAAAATATAAAAAAAAGTATAAAAATATGAAAAAAAATATAAAAATATAAAAATATGGAAAAAAATATAAAAAAAAGGCAAACTCTAAATGAATACGATTACCCTAGGGGGGGAAAGTATATTCCTAGTAACTAATTGAGATAGTATTGCAATTAACGATAGGTAAGTATAGTCCTATTGTAAACCTATTGTAGTTTCTTTTAAGTATAATACTATTGTAAACCTATTGTAGTTTCTTTTAAGTATAATATTATTGTAATCTGTTCTAAGTATAATACTATTGTAAACCTATTGTGATCTGTTCTAAGTATAATCCTATTGTAAACCTATTGTGATCTGTTCTAAGTATAATACTATTGTAAACCTATTGTAGTTTCTTTTAAGTATAATACTATTGTAAACCTATTGTAGTTTCTTCTAAGTATAATCCTATTGTAAACCTATTGTAGTTTCTTTTAAGTATAATACTATTGTAAACCTATTGTAGTTTCTTCTAAGTATAATCCTATTGTAAACCTATTGTGATCTGTTCTAAGTATAATACTATTGTAAACCTATTGATGTTTTTAAGTATCATAGGACGTAGGTCTTTTGTGGTAATAGTATGATTCCCGAAGGTAAGTATAATCCTATTGTAAACCTATTGTAGTTTCTTTTAAGTATAATATTATTGTAATCTGTTTTAAGTATAATCCTATTGTAAACCTATTGATGTCTTTAAGTATCATAGGACGTAGGTCTTTTGTGGTAATAGTATGATTCCCGAAGGTAAGTATAATCCTATTGTAAACCTATTGTAGTTTCTTTTAAGTATATTCTTATTGTAAACCTATTGATGTTTTTAAGTATCATAGGACGTAGGTCTTTTGTGGTAATAGTATGATTCCCGAAGGTAAGTATAATCCTATTGTAAACCTATTGTAGTTTCTTTTAAGTATAATATTATTGTAATCTGTTTTAAGTATAATCCTATTGTAAACCTATTGATGTCTTTAAGTATCATAGGACGTAGGTCTTTTGTGGTAATAGTATGATTCCCGAAGGTAAGTATAATCCTATTGTAAACCTATTGTAGTTTCTTTTAAGTATATTCTTATTGTAAACCTATTGATGTTTTTAAGTATCATAGGACGTAGGTCTTTTGTGGTAATAGTATGATTCCCGAAGGTAAGTATAATCCTATTGTAAACCTATTGTAGTTTCTTTTAAGTATATTCTTATTGTAAACCTATTGATGTTTTTAAGTATCATAGGACGTAGGTCTTTTGTGGTAATAGTATGATTCCCGAAGGTAAGTATAATCCTATTGTAAACCTATTGTAGTTTCTTTTAAGTATAATATTATTGTAATCTGGTTTTAAGTATAATCCTATTGTAAACCTATTGATGTCTTTAAGTATCATAGGACGTAGGTCTTTTGTGGTAATAGTATGATTCCCGAAGGTAACCGAAGGTAAGTATAGTTCTATTGTAAACCTATTGATGTCTTTAAGTATCATAGGACGTAGGTCTTTTGTGGTAATAGTATGATTCCCGAAGGTAACCGAAGGTAAGTATAGTTCTATTGTAAACCTATTGATGTTTTTAAGTATCATAGGACGTAGGTCCTTTGTGGTAATAGTATGATTCCCGAAGGTAAGTATAACTCTATTGTAAACCTATTGAAGTTTCTTTTATCCTTTAAGAAGAGAGAGAGAAAGAGAAAAGGAAGAGAGAGGGGTGCGGGGAGAGAGAAACTGTTTATTTTACCATCTAAAAAATGAAATTTGATGTCGGTATTTTACCGCTGTACAAATTCAAGACCACTTAAAAAATACAATTTCATTATTCTTCGAAATATATATTGTTTACCGTTTAAAAAATGAAATTTGTTGTTGGTATTTTACCGCTGTACAAATTCAAGACCACTTAAAAAATACAATTTCATTATTCTTCGAAATATATATTGTTTACCGTTTAAAAAATGAAATTTGTTGTTGGTATTTTACCGCTGTACAAATTCAAACCCGTTAAAAAAAGGTAATTTCGTTTTTAAAGTTCAATTCAAAATATTCAATCCTGAGTGGTACTAGGGATTGCAAAAATACCCTTCAAATACGACGGTGTTACCGTACGTAAACATGGTAGTTTATTTTGGGTAAAAACTATTTTTTCGTTTTTTGGTTAAAAATACCAGTCTAAATATCACGGTGTTATCGTACGTAAACATGGTAGTTTTTTAGGGCGTCAAAATGGGTGTTTTAGGGTTTTTCAAAATCTTAAAAATATGAAAAAAAATATAAAAATATAAAAAAAAGTATAAAAATATAAAAAAAGTATAAAAATATAAAAAAAAGTATAAAAATATGAAAAAAAATATAAAAATATAAAAAAAGTATAAAAAAATAAAATTTGTTGTTGGTATTTTAGTGTCGTACAGATTCAAGACCATCTAAAAAATATAATTTCATTATTCTTTGAAATATATATTGTTTACTGTTTAAAAAATGAAATTTGTTGTTGGTATTTTACCGCTGTACAAATTCAAACCCGTTAAAAAAAGGTAATTTCGTTTTTAAAGTTCAATTCAAAATATTCAATCCTGAGTGGTACTAGGGATTGCAAAAATACCCTTCAAATACGACGGTGTTACCGTACGTAAACATGGTAGTTTATTTTGGGTAAAAACTATTTTTTCGTTTTTTGGTTAAAAATACCAGTCTAAATACGACGGTGTTACCGTACGTAAACATGGTAGTTTTTTAGGGCGTCAAAATGAGTGTTTTAGGGTTTTTCAAAATCTTAAAAATATGAAAAAAAATATAAAAATATAAAAAAAAGTATAAAAAAATAAAATTTGTTGTTGGTATTTTAGTGTCGTACAGATTCCAGACCATCTAAAAAATATAATTTCATTATTCTTTGAAATATATATTGTTTACTGTTTAAAAAATGAAATTTGTTGTTGGTATTTTACCGCCGTACAAATTCAAACCCGTTAAAAAAAGGTAATTTTGTTTTTAAAGTTCAATTCAAAATATTCAATCCTGAGTGGTACTAAGGATTGCAAAAATACCCTTCAAATACGACGGTGTTACCGTACGTAAACATGGTAGTTTATTTTGGGTAAAAACTATTTTTTCGTTTTTTGGTTAAAAATACCAGTCTAAATATCACGGTGTTATCGTACGTAAACATGGTAGTTTTTTAGGGCGTCAAAATGAGTGTTTTAGGGTTTTTCAAAATCTTAAAAATATGAAAAAAAATATAAAAATATAAAAAAAAGTATAAAAATATAAAAAAAGTATAAAAATATAAAAAAAAGTATAAAAATATGAAAAAAAATATAAAAATATAAAAAAAAATATAAAAATATAAAAAAAAGTATAAAAATATAAAAAAAGTATAAAAATATAAAAAAAAGTATAAAAATATGAAAAAAAATATAAAAATATAAAAAAAGGATAAAAATATAAAAAAAAGTATAAAAATATGAAAAAAAATATAAAAATATAAAAATATGGAAAAAAATATAAAAAAAAGGCAAACTCTAAATGAATACGATTACCCTAGGGGGGGAAAGTATATTCCTAGTAACTAATTGAGATAGTATTGCAATTAACGATAGGTAAGTATAGTCCTATTGTAAACCTATTGTAGTTTCTTTTAAGTATAATATTATTGTAATCTGTTCTAAGTATAATACTATTGTAAACCTATTGTGATCTGTTCTAAGTATAATCCTATTGTAAACCTATTGTGATCTGTTCTAAGTATAATACTATTGTAAACCTATTGTAGTTTCTTTTAAGTATAATACTATTGTAAACCTATTGTAGTTTCTTCTAAGTATAATCCTATTGTAAACCTATTGTAGTTTCTTTTAAGTATAATACTATTGTAAACCTATTGTAGTTTCTTCTAAGTATAATACTATTGTAAACCTATTGTAGTTTCTTTTAAGTATAATATTATTGTAATCTGTTCTAAGTATAATCCTATTGTAAACCTATTGTGATCTGTTCTAAGTATAATACTATTGTAAACCTATTGATGTTTTTAAGTATCATAGGACGTAGGTCTTTTGTGGTAATAGTATGATTCCCGAAGGTAAGTATAATCCTATTGTAAACCTATTGTAGTTTCTTTTAAGTATAATATTATTGTAATCTGTTTTAAGTATAATCCTATTGTAAACCTATTGATGTCTTTAAGTATCATAGGACGTAGGTCTTTTGTGGTAATAGTATGATTCCCGAAGGTAAGTATAATCCTATTGTAAACCTATTGTAGTTTCTTTTAAGTATAATACTATTGTAAACCTATTGATGTTTTTAAGTATCATAGGACGTAGGTCTTTTGTGGTAATAGTATGATTCCCGAAGGTAAGTATAATCCTATTGTAAACCTATTGTAGTTTCTTTTAAGTATAATATTATTGTAATCTGGTTTTAAGTATAATCCTATTGTAAACCTATTGATGTCTTTAAGTATCATAGGACGTAGGTCTTTTGTGGTAATAGTATGATTCCCGAAGGTAAGTATAATCCTATTGTAAACCTATTGTAGTTTCTTTTAAGTATATTCTTATTGTAAACCTATTGATGTTTTTAAGTATCATAGGACGTAGGTCTTTTGTGGTAATAGTATGATTCCCGAAGGTAAGTATAATCCTATTGTAAACCTATTGTAGTTTCTTTTAAGTATATTCTTATTGTAAACCAATTGATGTCTTTAAGTATCATAGGACGTAGGTCTTTTGTGGTAATAGTATGATTCCCGAAGGTAACCGAAGGTAAGTATAGTTCTATTGTAAACCTATTGATGTCTTTAAGTATCATAGGACGTAGGTCTTTTGTGGTAATAGTATGATTCCCGAAGGTAACCGAAGGTAAGTATAGTTCTATTGTAAACCTATTGATGTTTTTAAGTATCATAGGACGTAGGTCCTTTGTGGTAATAGTATGATTCCCGAAGGTAAGTATAACTCTATTGTAAACCTATTGAAGTTTCTTTTATCCTTTAAGAAGAGAGAGAGAAAGAGAAAAGGAAGAGAGAGGGGTGCGGGGAGAGAGAAACTGTTTATTTTACCATCTAAAAAATGAAATTTGATGTCGGTATTTTACCGCTGTACAAATTCAAGACCACTTAAAAAATACAATTTCATTATTCTTCGAAATATATATTGTTTACCGTTTAAAAAATGAAATTTGTTGTTGGTATTTTACCGCTGTACAAATTCAAGACCACTTAAAAAATACAATTTCATTATTCTTCGAAATATATATTGTTTACCGTTTAAAAAATGAAATTTGTTGTTGGTATTTTACCGCTGTACAAATTCAAACCCGTTAAAAAAAGGTAATTTCGTTTTTAAAGTTCAATTCAAAATATTCAATCCTGAGTGGTACTAGGGATTGCAAAAATACCCTTCAAATACGACGGTGTTACCGTACGTAAACATGGTAGTTTATTTTGGGTAAAAACTATTTTTTCGTTTTTTGGTTAAAAATACCAGTCTAAATATCACGGTGTTATCGTACGTAAACATGGTAGTTTTTTAGGGCGTCAAAATGGGTGTTTTAGGGTTTTTCAAAATCTTAAAAATATGAAAAAAAATATAAAAATATAAAAAAAAGTATAAAAATATAAAAAAAGTATAAAAATATAAAAAAAAGTATAAAAATATGAAAAAAAATATAAAAATATAAAAAAAGTATAAAAAAATAAAATTTGTTGTTGGTATTTTAGTGTCGTACAGATTCAAGACCATCTAAAAAATATAATTTCATTATTCTTTGAAATATATATTGTTTACTGTTTAAAAAATGAAATTTGTTGTTGGTATTTTACCGCTGTACAAATTCAAACCCGTTAAAAAAAGGTAATTTCGTTTTTAAAGTTCAATTCAAAATATTCAATCCTGAGTGGTACTAGGGATTGCAAAAATACCCTTCAAATACGACGGTGTTACCGTACGTAAACATGGTAGTTTATTTTGGGTAAAAACTATTTTTTCGTTTTTTGGTTAAAAATACCAGTCTAAATACGACGGTGTTACCGTACGTAAACATGGTAGTTTTTTAGGGCGTCAAAATGAGTGTTTTAGGGTTTTTCAAAATCTTAAAAATATGAAAAAAAATATAAAAATATAAAAAAAAGTATAAAAAAATAAAATTTGTTGTTGGTATTTTAGTGTCGTACAGATTCCAGACCATCTAAAAAATATAATTTCATTATTCTTTGAAATATATATTGTTTACTGTTTAAAAAATGAAATTTGTTGTTGGTATTTTACCGCCGTACAAATTCAAACCCGTTAAAAAAAGGTAATTTTGTTTTTAAAGTTCAATTCAAAATATTCAATCCTGAGTGGTACTAAGGATTGCAAAAATACCCTTCAAATACGACGGTGTTACCGTACGTAAACATGGTAGTTTATTTTGGGTAAAAACTATTTTTTCGTTTTTTGGTTAAAAATACCAGTCTAAATATCACGGTGTTATCGTACGTAAACATGGTAGTTTTTTAGGGCGTCAAAATGAGTGTTTTAGGGTTTTTCAAAATCTTAAAAATATGAAAAAAAATATAAAAATATAAAAAAAAGTATAAAAATATAAAAAAAGTATAAAAATATAAAAAAAAGTATAAAAATATGAAAAAAAATATAAAAATATAAAAAAAAATATAAAAATATAAAAAAAAGTATAAAAATATAAAAAAAGTATAAAAATATAAAAAAAAGTATAAAAATATGAAAAAAAATATAAAAATATAAAAAAAGGATAAAAATATAAAAAAAAGTATAAAAATATGAAAAAAAATATAAAAATATAAAAATATGGAAAAAAATATAAAAAAAAGGCAAACTCTAAATGAATACGATTACCCTAGGGGGGGAAAGTATATTCCTAGTAACTAATTGAGATAGTATTGCAATTAACGATAGGTAAGTATAGTCCTATTGTAAACCTATTGTAGTTTCTTTTAAGTATAATACTATTGTAAACCTATTGTGATCTGTTCTAAGTATAATACTATTGTAAACCTATTGTAGTTTCTTTTAAGTATAATATTATTGTAATCTGTTCTAAGTATAATACTATTGTAAACCTATTGTGATCTGTTCTAAGTATAATCCTATTGTAAACCTATTGTGATCTGTTCTAAGTATAATACTATTGTAAACCTATTGTAGTTTCTTTTAAGTATAATATTATTGTAATCTGTTCTAAGTATAATCCTATTGTAAACCTATTGTGATCTGTTCTAAGTATAATACTATTGTAAACCTATTGTAGTTTCTTTTAAGTATAATACTATTGTAAACCTATTGTGATCTGTTCTAAGTATAATCCTATTGTAAACCTATTGTGATCTGTTCTAAGTATAATACTATTGTAAACCTATTGATGTTTTTAAGTATCATAGGACGTAGGTCTTTTGTGGTAATAGTATGATTCCCGAAGGTAAGTATAATCCTATTGTAAACCTATTGTAGTTTCTTTTAAGTATAATATTATTGTAATCTGTTTTAAGTATAATCCTATTGTAAACCTATTGATGTCTTTAAGTATCATAGGACGTAGGTCTTTTGTGGTAATAGTATGATTCCCGAAGGTAAGTATAATCCTATTGTAAACCTATTGTAGTTTCTTTTAAGTATAATACTATTGTAAACCTATTGATGTTTTTAAGTATCATAGGACGTAGGTCTTTTGTGGTAATAGTATGATTCCCGAAGGTAAGTATAATCCTATTGTAAACCTATTGTAGTTTCTTTTAAGTATATTCTTATTGTAAACCAATTGATGTCTTTAAGTATCATAGGACGTAGGTCTTTTGTGGTAATAGTATGATTCCCGAAGGTAAGTATAATCCTATTGTAAACCTATTGTAGTTTCTTTTAAGTATAATATTATTGTAATCTGGTTTTAAGTATAATCCTATTGTAAACCTATTGATGTCTTTAAGTATCATAGGACGTAGGTCTTTTGTGGTAATAGTATGATTCCCGAAGGTAAGTATAATCCTATTGTAAACCTATTGTAGTTTCTTTTAAGTATATTCTTATTGTAAACCTATTGATGTTTTTAAGTATCATAGGACGTAGGTCTTTTGTGGTAATAGTATGATTCCCGAAGGTAAGTATAATCCTATTGTAAACCTATTGTAGTTTCTTTTAAGTATATTCTTATTGTAAACCAATTGATGTCTTTAAGTATCATAGGACGTAGGTCTTTTGTGGTAATAGTATGATTCCCGAAGGTAACCGAAGGTAAGTATAGTTCTATTGTAAACCAATTGATGTCTTTAAGTATCATAGGACGTAGGTCTTTTGTGGTAATAGTATGATTCCCGAAGGTAACCGAAGGTAAGTATAGTTCTATTGTAAACCTATTGATGTTTTTAAGTATCATAGGACGTAGGTCCTTTGTGGTAATAGTATGATTCCCGAAGGTAAGTATAACTCTATTGTAAACCTATTGAAGTTTCTTTTATCCTTTAAGAAGAGAGAGAGAAAGAGAAAAGGAAGAGAGAGGGGTGCGGGGAGAGAGAAACTGTTTATTTTACCATCTAAAAAATGAAATTTGATGTCGGTATTTTACCGCTGTACAAATTCAAGACCACTTAAAAAATACAATTTCATTATTCTTCGAAATATATATTGTTTACCGTTTAAAAAATGAAATTTGTTGTTGGTATTTTACCGCTGTACAAATTCAAACCCGTTAAAAAAAGGTAATTTCGTTTTTAAAGTTCAATTCAAAATATTCAATCCTGAGTGGTACTAGGGATTGCAAAAATACCCTTCAAATACGACGGTGTTACCGTACGTAAACATGGTAGTTTATTTTGGGTAAAAACTATTTTTTCGTTTTTTGGTTAAAAATACCAGTCTAAATATCACGGTGTTATCGTACGTAAACATGGTAGTTTTTTAGGGCGTCAAAATGGGTGTTTTAGGGTTTTTCAAAATCTTAAAAATATGAAAAAAAATATAAAAATATAAAAAAAAGTATAAAAATATAAAAAAAGTATAAAAATATAAAAAAAAGTATAAAAATATGAAAAAAAATATAAAAATATAAAAAAAGTATAAAAAAATAAAATTTGTTGTTGGTATTTTAGTGCCGTACAGATTCAAGACCATCTAAAAAATATAATTTCATTATTCTTTGAAATATATATTGTTTACTGTTTAAAAAATGAAATTTGTTGTTGGTATTTTACCGCTGTACAAATTCAAACCCGTTAAAAAAAGGTAATTTCGTTTTTAAAGTTCAATTCAAAATATTCAATCCTGAGTGGTACTAGGGATTGCAAAAATACCCTTCAAATACGACGGTGTTACCGTACGTAAACATGGTAGTTTATTTTGGGTAAAAACTATTTTTTCGTTTTTTGGTTAAAAATACCAGTCTAAATACGACGGTGTTACCGTACGTAAACATGGTAGTTTTTTAGGGCGTCAAAATGAGTGTTTTAGGGTTTTTCAAAATCTTAAAAATATGAAAAAAAATATAAAAATATAAAAAAAAGTATAAAAAAATAAAATTTGTTGTTGGTATTTTAGTGTCGTACAGATTCCAGACCATCTAAAAAATATAATTTCATTATTCTTTGAAATATATATTGTTTACTGTTTAAAAAATGAAATTTGTTGTTGGTATTTTACCGCCGTACAAATTCAAACCCGTTAAAAAAAGGTAATTTTGTTTTTAAAGTTCAATTCAAAATATTCAATCCTGAGTGGTACTAAGGATTGCAAAAATACCCTTCAAATACGACGGTGTTACCGTACGTAAACATGGTAGTTTATTTTGGGTAAAAACTATTTTTTCGTTTTTTGGTTAAAAATACCAGTCTAAATATCACGGTGTTACCGTACGTAAACATGGTAGTTTTTTAGGGCGTCAAAATGAGTGTTTTAGGGTTTTTCAAAATCTTAAAAATATGAAAAAAAATATAAAAATATAAAAAAAAGTATAAAAATATAAAAAAAGTATAAAAATATAAAAAAAAGTATAAAAATATGAAAAAAAATATAAAAATATAAAAAAAAATATAAAAATATAAAAAAAAGTATAAAAATATAAAAAAAGTATAAAAATATAAAAAAAAGTATAAAAATATGAAAAAAAATATAAAAATATAAAAAAAGGATAAAAATATAAAAAAAAGTATAAAAATATGAAAAAAAATATAAAAATATAAAAATATGGAAAAAAATATAAAAAAAAGGCAAACTCTAAATGAATACGATTACCCTAGGGGGGGAAAGTATATTCCTAGTAACTAATTGAGATAGTATTGCAATTAACGATAGGTAAGTATAGTCCTATTGTAAACCTATTGTAGTTTCTTTTAAGTATAATACTATTGTAAACCTATTGTGATCTGTTCTAAGTATAATCCTATTGTAAACCTATTGTGATCTGTTCTAAGTATAATACTATTGTAAACCTATTGTAGTTTCTTTTAAGTATAATATTATTGTAATCTGTTCTAAGTATAATACTATTGTAAACCTATTGTGATCTGTTCTAAGTATAATCCTATTGTAAACCTATTGTGATCTGTTCTAAGTATAATACTATTGTAAACCTATTGTAGTTTCTTTTAAGTATAATACTATTGTAAACCTATTGTGATCTGTTCTAAGTATAATACTATTGTAAACCTATTGTAGTTTCTTCTAAGTATAATCCTATTGTAAACCTATTGTAGTTTCTTTTAAGTATAATACTATTGTAAACCTATTGTAGTTTCTTCTAAGTATAATACTATTGTAAACCTATTGTAGTTTCTTTTAAGTATAATATTATTGTAATCTGTTCTAAGTATAATACTATTGTAAACCTATTGTAGTTTCTTTTAAGTATAATACTATTGTAAACCTATTGTGATCTGTTCTAAGTATAATACTATTGTAAACCTATTGTAGTTTCTTTTAAGTATAATCCTATTGTAAACCTATTGTGATCTGTTCTAAGTATAATACTATTGTAAACCTATTGTAGTTTCTTTTAAGTATAATACTATTGTAAACCTATTGTAGTTTCTTCTAAGTATAATCCTATTGTAAACCTATTGTAGTTTCTTTTAAGTATAATACTATTGTAAACCTATTGTAGTTTCTTCTAAGTATAATACTATTGTAAACCTATTGTAGTTTCTTTTAAGTATAATATTATTGTAATCTGTTCTAAGTATAATCCTATTGTAAACCTATTGTGATCTGTTCTAAGTATAATACTATTGTAAACCTATTGATGTTTTTAAGTATCATAGGACGTAGGTCTTTTGTGGTAATAGTATGATTCCCGAAGGTAAGTATAATCCTATTGTAAACCTATTGTAGTTTCTTTTAAGTATAATATTATTGTAATCTGTTTTAAGTATAATCCTATTGTAAACCTATTGATGTCTTTAAGTATCATAGGACGTAGGTCTTTTGTGGTAATAGTATGATTCCCGAAGGTAAGTATAATCCTATTGTAAACCTATTGTAGTTTCTTTTAAGTATAATACTATTGTAAACCTATTGATGTTTTTAAGTATCATAGGACGTAGGTCTTTTGTGGTAATAGTATGATTCCCGAAGGTAAGTATAATCCTATTGTAAACCTATTGTAGTTTCTTTTAAGTATATTCTTATTGTAAACCAATTGATGTCTTTAAGTATCATAGGACGTAGGTCTTTTGTGGTAATAGTATGATTCCCGAAGGTAAGTATAATCCTATTGTAAACCTATTGTAGTTTCTTTTAAGTATAATATTATTGTAATCTGGTTTTAAGTATAATCCTATTGTAAACCTATTGATGTCTTTAAGTATCATAGGACGTAGGTCTTTTGTGGTAATAGTATGATTCCCGAAGGTAAGTATAATCCTATTGTAAACCTATTGTAGTTTCTTTTAAGTATAATATTATTGTAATCTGGTTTTAAGTATAATCCTATTGTAAACCTATTGATGTCTTTAAGTATCATAGGACGTAGGTCTTTTGTGGTAATAGTATGATTCCCGAAGGTAAGTATAATCCTATTGTAAACCTATTGTAGTTTCTTTTAAGTATATTCTTATTGTAAACCTATTGATGTTTTTAAGTATCATAGGACGTAGGTCTTTTGTGGTAATAGTATGATTCCCGAAGGTAAGTATAATCCTATTGTAAACCTATTGTAGTTTCTTTTAAGTATATTCTTATTGTAAACCAATTGATGTCTTTAAGTATCATAGGACGTAGGTCTTTTGTGGTAATAGTATGATTCCCGAAGGTAACCGAAGGTAAGTATAGTTCTATTGTAAACCTATTGATGTCTTTAAGTATCATAGGACGTAGGTCTTTTGTGGTAATAGTATGATTCCCGAAGGTAACCGAAGGTAAGTATAGTTCTATTGTAAACCTATTGATGTTTTTAAGTATCATAGGACGTAGGTCCTTTGTGGTAATAGTATGATTCCCGAAGGTAAGTATAACTCTATTGTAAACCTATTGAAGTTTCTTTTATCCTTTAAGAAGAGAGAGAGAAAGAGAAAAGGAAGAGAGAGGGGTGCGGGGAGAGAGAAACTGTTTATTTTACCATCTAAAAAATGAAATTTGATGTCGGTATTTTACCGCTGTACAAATTCAAGACCACTTAAAAAATACAATTTCATTATTCTTCGAAATATATATTGTTTACCGTTTAAAAAATGAAATTTGTTGTTGGTATTTTACCGCTGTACAAATTCAAACCCGTTAAAAAAAGGTAATTTCGTTTTTAAAGTTCAATTCAAAATATTCAATCCTGAGTGGTACTAGGGATTGCAAAAATACCCTTCAAATACGACGGTGTTACCGTACGTAAACATGGTAGTTTATTTTGGGTAAAAACTATTTTTTCGTTTTTTGGTTAAAAATACCAGTCTAAATATCACGGTGTTATCGTACGTAAACATGGTAGTTTTTTAGGGCGTCAAAATGGGTGTTTTAGGGTTTTTCAAAATCTTAAAAATATGAAAAAAAATATAAAAATATAAAAAAAAGTATAAAAATATAAAAAAAGTATAAAAATATAAAAAAAAGTATAAAAATATGAAAAAAAATATAAAAATATAAAAAAAGTATAAAAAAATAAAATTTGTTGTTGGTATTTTACCGCTGTACAGATTCAAGACCATCTAAAAAATATAATTTCATTATTCTTTGAAATATATATTGTTTACTGTTTAAAAAATGAAATTTGTTGTTGGTATTTTACCGCTGTACAAATTCAAACCCGTTAAAAAAAGGTAATTTCGTTTTTAAAGTTCAATTCAAAATATTCAATCCTGAGTGGTACTAGGGATTGCAAAAATACCCTTCAAATACGACGGTGTTACCGTACGTAAACATGGTAGTTTATTTTGGGTAAAAACTATTTTTTCGTTTTTTGGTTAAAAATACCAGTCTAAATACGACGGTGTTACCGTACGTAAACATGGTAGTTTTTTAGGGCGTCAAAATGAGTGTTTTAGGGTTTTTCAAAATCTTAAAAATATGAAAAAAAATATAAAAATATAAAAAAAAGTATAAAAAAATAAAATTTGTTGTTGGTATTTTAGTGTCGTACAGATTCCAGACCATCTAAAAAATATAATTTCATTATTCTTTGAAATATATATTGTTTACTGTTTAAAAAATGAAATTTGTTGTTGGTATTTTACCGCCGTACAAATTCAAACCCGTTAAAAAAAGGTAATTTTGTTTTTAAAGTTCAATTCAAAATATTCAATCCTGAGTGGTACTAAGGATTGCAAAAATACCCTTCAAATACGACGGTGTTACCGTACGTAAACATGGTAGTTTATTTTGGGTAAAAACTATTTTTTCGTTTTTTGGTTAAAAATACCAGTCTAAATATCACGGTGTTACCGTACGTAAACATGGTAGTTTTTTAGGGCGTCAAAATGAGTGTTTTAGGGTTTTTCAAAATCTTAAAAATATGAAAAAAAATATAAAAATATAAAAAAAAGTATAAAAATATAAAAAAAGTATAAAAATATAAAAAAAAGTATAAAAATATGAAAAAAAATATAAAAATATAAAAAAAAATATAAAAATATAAAAAAAAGTATAAAAATATAAAAAAAGTATAAAAATATAAAAAAAAGTATAAAAATATGAAAAAAAATATAAAAATATAAAAAAAGGATAAAAATATAAAAAAAAGTATAAAAATATGAAAAAAAATATAAAAATATAAAAATATGGAAAAAAATATAAAAAAAAGGCAAACTCTAAATGAATACGATTACCCTAGGGGGGGAAAGTATATTCCTAGTAACTAATTGAGATAGTATTGCAATTAACGATAGGTAAGTATAGTCCTATTGTAAACCTATTGTAGTTTCTTTTAAGTATAATACTATTGTAAACCTATTGTGATCTGTTCTAAGTATAATACTATTGTAAACCTATTGTAGTTTCTTTTAAGTATAATATTATTGTAATCTGTTCTAAGTATAATACTATTGTAAACCTATTGTGATCTGTTCTAAGTATAATCCTATTGTAAACCTATTGTGATCTGTTCTAAGTATAATACTATTGTAAACCTATTGTAGTTTCTTCTAAGTATAATCCTATTGTAAACCTATTGTAGTTTCTTTTAAGTATAATACTATTGTAAACCTATTGTAGTTTCTTTTAAGTATAATATTATTGTAATCTGTTCTAAGTATAATACTATTGTAAACCTATTGTGATCTGTTCTAAGTATAATACTATTGTAAACCTATTGTAGTTTCTTTTAAGTATAATACTATTGTAAACCTATTGTGATCTGTTCTAAGTATAATACTATTGTAAACCTATTGTAGTTTCTTTTAAGTATAATATTATTGTAATCTGTTCTAAGTATAATCCTATTGTAAACCTATTGTGATCTGTTCTAAGTATAATACTATTGTAAACCTATTGTAGTTTCTTTTAAGTATAATACTATTGTAAACCTATTGTAGTTTCTTCTAAGTATAATCCTATTGTAAACCTATTGTAGTTTCTTTTAAGTATAATACTATTGTAAACCTATTGTAGTTTCTTCTAAGTATAATACTATTGTAAACCTATTGTAGTTTCTTTTAAGTATAATATTATTGTAATCTGTTCTAAGTATAATCCTATTGTAAACCTATTGTAGTTTCTTTTAAGTATAATACTATTGTAAACCTATTGATGTTTTTAAGTATCATAGGACGTAGGTCTTTTGTGGTAATAGTATGATTCCCGAAGGTAAGTATAATCCTATTGTAAACCTATTGTAGTTTCTTTTAAGTATATTCTTATTGTAAACCTATTGATGTTTTTAAGTATCATAGGACGTAGGTCTTTTGTGGTAATAGTATGATTCCCGAAGGTAAGTATAATCCTATTGTAAACCTATTGTAGTTTCTTTTAAGTATATTCTTATTGTAAACCAATTGATGTCTTTAAGTATCATAGGACGTAGGTCTTTTGTGGTAATAGTATGATTCCCGAAGGTAAGTATAATCCTATTGTAAACCTATTGTAGTTTCTTTTAAGTATAATATTATTGTAATCTGGTTTTAAGTATAATCCTATTGTAAACCTATTGATGTCTTTAAGTATCATAGGACGTAGGTCTTTTGTGGTAATAGTATGATTCCCGAAGGTAAGTATAATCCTATTGTAAACCTATTGTAGTTTCTTTTAAGTATAATATTATTGTAATCTGGTTTTAAGTATAATCCTATTGTAAACCTATTGATGTCTTTAAGTATCATAGGACGTAGGTCTTTTGTGGTAATAGTATGATTCCCGAAGGTAAGTATAATCCTATTGTAAACCTATTGTAGTTTCTTTTAAGTATATTCTTATTGTAAACCTATTGATGTTTTTAAGTATCATAGGACGTAGGTCTTTTGTGGTAATAGTATGATTCCCGAAGGTAAGTATAATCCTATTGTAAACCTATTGTAGTTTCTTTTAAGTATATTCTTATTGTAAACCTATTGATGTTTTTAAGTATCATAGGACGTAGGTCTTTTGTGGTAATAGTATGATTCCCGAAGGTAAGTATAATCCTATTGTAAACCTATTGTAGTTTCTTTTAAGTATATTCTTATTGTAAACCAATTGATGTCTTTAAGTATCATAGGACGTAGGTCTTTTGTGGTAATAGTATGATTCCCGAAGGTAAGTATAATCCTATTGTAAACCTATTGTAGTTTCTTTTAAGTATAATATTATTGTAATCTGGTTTTAAGTATAATCCTATTGTAAACCTATTGATGTCTTTAAGTATCATAGGACGTAGGTCTTTTGTGGTAATAGTATGATTCCCGAAGGTAAGTATAATCCTATTGTAAACCTATTGTAGTTTCTTTTAAGTATAATATTATTGTAATCTGGTTTTAAGTATAATCCTATTGTAAACCTATTGATGTCTTTAAGTATCATAGGACGTAGGTCTTTTGTGGTAATAGTATGATTCCCGAAGGTAAGTATAATCCTATTGTAAACCTATTGTAGTTTCTTTTAAGTATATTCTTATTGTAAACCTATTGATGTTTTTAAGTATCATAGGACGTAGGTCTTTTGTGGTAATAGTATGATTCCCGAAGGTAAGTATAATCCTATTGTAAACCTATTGTAGTTTCTTTTAAGTATATTCTTATTGTAAACCTATTGATGTTTTTAAGTATCATAGGACGTAGGTCTTTTGTGGTAATAGTATGATTCCCGAAGGTAAGTATAATCCTATTGTAAACCTATTGTAGTTTCTTTTAAGTATATTCTTATTGTAAACCAATTGATGTCTTTAAGTATCATAGGACGTAGGTCTTTTGTGGTAATAGTATGATTCCCGAAGGTAACCGAAGGTAAGTATAGTTCTATTGTAAACCAATTGATGTCTTTAAGTATCATAGGACGTAGGTCTTTTGTGGTAATAGTATGATTCCCGAAGGTAAGTATAATCCTATTGTAAACCTATTGTAGTTTCTTTTAAGTATAATATTATTGTAATCTGGTTTTAAGTATAATCCTATTGTAAACCTATTGATGTCTTTAAGTATCATAGGACGTAGGTCTTTTGTGGTAATAGTATGATTCCCGAAGGTAAGTATAATCCTATTGTAAACCTATTGTAGTTTCTTTTAAGTATATTCTTATTGTAAACCTATTGATGTTTTTAAGTATCATAGGACGTAGGTCTTTTGTGGTAATAGTATGATTCCCGAAGGTAAGTATAATCCTATTGTAAACCTATTGTAGTTTCTTTTAAGTATATTCTTATTGTAAACCTATTGATGTTTTTAAGTATCATAGGACGTAGGTCTTTTGTGGTAATAGTATGATTCCCGAAGGTAAGTATAATCCTATTGTAAACCTATTGTAGTTTCTTTTAAGTATATTCTTATTGTAAACCAATTGATGTCTTTAAGTATCATAGGACGTAGGTCTTTTGTGGTAATAGTATGATTCCCGAAGGTAACCGAAGGTAAGTATAGTTCTATTGTAAACCAATTGATGTCTTTAAGTATCATAGGACGTAGGTCTTTTGTGGTAATAGTATGATTCCCGAAGGTAACCGAAGGTAAGTATAGTTCTATTGTAAACCTATTGATGTTTTTAAGTATCATAGGACGTAGGTCCTTTGTGGTAATAGTATGATTCCCGAAGGTAAGTATAACTCTATTGTAAACCTATTGAAGTTTCTTTTATCCTTTAAGAAGAGAGAGAGAAAGAGAAAAGGAAGAGAGAGGGGTGCGGGGAGAGAGAAACTGTTTATTTTACCATCTAAAAAATGAAATTTGATGTCGGTATTTTACCGCTGTACAAATTCAAGACCACTTAAAAAATACAATTTCATTATTCTTCGAAATATATATTGTTTACCGTTTAAAAAATGAAATTTGTTGTTGGTATTTTACCGCTGTACAAATTCAAGACCACTTAAAAAATACAATTTCATTATTCTTCGAAATATATATTGTTTACCGTTTAAAAAATGAAATTTGTTGTTGGTATTTTACCGCTGTACAAATTCAAACCCGTTAAAAAAAGGTAATTTCGTTTTTAAAGTTCAATTCAAAATATTCAATCCTGAGTGGTACTAGGGATTGCAAAAATACCCTTCAAATACGACGGTGTTACCGTACGTAAACATGGTAGTTTATTTTGGGTAAAAACTATTTTTTCGTTTTTTGGTTAAAAATACCAGTCTAAATATCACGGTGTTATCGTACGTAAACATGGTAGTTTTTTAGGGCGTCAAAATGGGTGTTTTAGGGTTTTTCAAAATCTTAAAAATATGAAAAAAAATATAAAAATATAAAAAAAAGTATAAAAATATAAAAAAAGTATAAAAATATAAAAAAAAGTATAAAAATATGAAAAAAAATATAAAAATATAAAAAAAGTATAAAAAAATAAAATTTGTTGTTGGTATTTTAGTGTCGTACAGATTCAAGACCATCTAAAAAATATAATTTCATTATTCTTTGAAATATATATTGTTTACTGTTTAAAAAATGAAATTTGTTGTTGGTATTTTACCGCTGTACAAATTCAAACCCGTTAAAAAAAGGTAATTTCGTTTTTAAAGTTCAATTCAAAATATTCAATCCTGAGTGGTACTAGGGATTGCAAAAATACCCTTCAAATACGACGGTGTTACCGTACGTAAACATGGTAGTTTATTTTGGGTAAAAACTATTTTTTCGTTTTTTGGTTAAAAATACCAGTCTAAATAACACGGTGTTATCCTACGTAAACATGGTAGTTTTTTAGGGCGTCAAAATGAGTGTTTTAGGGTTTTTCAAAATCTTAAAAATATGAAAATATAAAAAAAAGTATAAAAATATGAAAAAAAGGCAAACCCTAAACGAATTTGATTTCTTTTGATAATTTTGATTTTAGTAGTGGATTTTTTTCTTTAAATAATTTTTAAAATCTTAAAAAAAGGCAAACCCTAAACGAATTTGATTTCTTTTGATAATTTTGATTTTAGTAGTGGATCTTCTTTTTTAAATAATTTATAAAAAAGATAAAATTTAAGTAGTGAGCGGGTTGATCGATTTAGATATTACAATGGAATATAGCCAAATTGGCAAGGCATTCGTTTTTGGTACGGACATTTTTAAAGGTTCAAATCCTTTTATTCCAAAATAAAAACTTAATGGTTCTTATGGTCTAGTGGTAAAGACATTACTTTTTCATAGTAAAAACACGGATTCAAATTCCGTTAAGAATAAAAAGAGAGGTGACCGAGTGGTTTAAGGTGGAGGTTTGCTAAATCTTTATACATTTATTTATTTTGTATCGTAGGTTCAAATCCTATTCTTTCTGTTTATAAGTAATGTTACAAAACCTGTTTGAAACTACTGTTTTTTTTAATAACGTCGAATCATTATTGCGATTAAATTATATTACTATAGTTATATATTTGGTAGTTGCTTTATTATTATCTCTTATAATAATTAATTTTTCTTTTTTATTGGTCATTCAAAATCCTGAAACTGAAAAACTATCATCTTATGAGTGTGGGTTTGAGCCATATGAAGACGCAAGACATCAATTTGACGTTAAATTTTATTTAATCGCTATTTTATTCGTGGTTTTTGACGTTGAAACAATGTTTCTTTTACCTTGGAGTATTTGTTTGGTTAAATTAAATTCTTTAGGTTTTTGGTCTATGATTGATTTTGTATTTGAATTGGGTATTGGTTTTATTTATGTTTGGTATGTTGGTGGTTTATGTTGGAAAAAAGTTTAATTTAAGTAATTAACTCAATGGTAGAGTGTTTCGCTTACAACGAAAATGTTAACGGTTCAAATCTGTTATTACTTTAAAATTGATTCCTGAATCCATAAAGAACTCAAGTGATTTTTAAAATATTTTGATAAATACTAAGTTTTGGGAATTATGTAAAAATTATTTTAAATTGAAATTTTTTTAAAAGAGTTAGTTTAATTGGTAAAACATATACAAATTTTGGTTCAATTCCAAAACTCTTTAAACCATGATTAATACTTTCACTCTATTTTCAAAATTTTTTAGTAGTTCTCTTAATTTGTACAATTTTTTAATTAAAAGTATTCGTTGGAATAAAAATTTTTTATTAGGTTTTTTTGATAGTCATTTAGTTCATTATCCAACTCCTATAAATTTAACTTACGCTTGGAGTTTTGGTGCTACCGCAGGGATTTGTTTAGTGATTCAAATTATTTCGGGTATTTTTTTAGCTATGCATTATACTCCTAATATAGATTTGGCTTTTAGCAGTGTAGAATACATTATGCGAGATGTCCCAAACGGTTGGTTAATGCGTTATACTCATGCTAATGGAGCCTCCATGTTTTTTATTGTAGTTTATGGTCATGTATTCAGAGGATTATATTATGGTTCGTATATGCAACCTAGGCAACTACTATGGTGTTCTGGGGTATTATTGTTTATTTTAATGATGGCAACAGCTTTTATTGGTTATGTTCTTCCTTGGGGTCAGATGAGTTTTTGGGGTGCTACTGTAATTACGAAAATGTTTACAGCTATTCCTGGGATTGGTGAACCTTTAGTTATTTGGTTGTGGGGTGGGTATGTTATAAATAATGCCACTTTAAACAGGTTTTTTAGTCTACATTTTGTTTTACCATTTTTTATTGCTGGGTTAAGTATAATTCATTTGGCTCTTTTACATAAAGAAGGCTCAAATAATCCAATTGGTGTAGGGAGCGGAATAGCGAAAATTTCATTTTATCCGTATTTCTTTCTTAAAGATTTAACAGCGTTTTTTATTTTTATGTCGGTTTTTATTTTTTTTATTTTTTATTCCCCTAATACCTTGGGTCACCCAGTTAATTATATTCCAGCAGATCCAATGCACACACCGTCTCATATTGTTCCAGAATGGTACTTTTTACCTTTTTATGCTATGTTAAGGTCTGTTCCAGATAAAGTAGGTGGCATTATTACAATGGGTGGTGCTATCGCAATTTTATTTACAATACCTTTTTTCAATACATCAGAGATCAGAAGTACTACTTTTCGGCCCTTCTTTAAAATTTGTTATTGGTTACTTGTCGTAGATTTTTTAGTATTAGTTTGGTCTGGTGAGCAGTCATTAAACGAAAAGTGTGTTGTATATTTAATGTTTGTGAGTCAAGCGGCTACTGTATATTATTTTTTTTTTTTTATTTTATTAGTTCCACTTACAGGTATTATAGAATCAAAATTAATTCATTATAAATAAAAATGATAGTAAGAGCTTTGTTGAATCAAAGCGTAGTTTTTACAAATTTATGTCTAGATGGTTATTTTCAACCAATCATAAAGACATTGGAACTCTGTACTTAATTTTTGGGTCTATTTCTGGTGTTGCTGGAACTTTATTATCACTTTATATTCGAATGACTTTAGTTCAGCCGAATAGCTCTTTTCTGGAGTATAATCATCAGATTTATAACGTTGTTGTAACCGGTCATGCTTTTATAATGATTTTTTTTATGGTAATGCCAACTTTAATTGGTGGATTTGGTAATTGGTTTGTGCCTTTAATGATTGGCGCCCCAGATATGGCATTTCCTCGGATGAACAATATTAGTTTTTGGTTGTTACCACCATCACTACTTTTATTAATCGCATCTATACTTTGCGAATCTGGTGTTGGGACTGGTTGGACTGTGTATCCGCCATTATCAAGTATTATAGCTCATTCTGGAGGATCTGTAGATTTAGCTATTTTTAGTTTACATGTTTCAGGAATTTCTTCAATACTAGGTGCTATAAATTTTATTTGTACTATTTTTAATATGAGAATTAAAAGTCTTTCATTTCATAAATTACCTTTGTTTGTTTGGTCCGTATTAATTACAGCGTTTTTATTACTTTTATCTTTACCAGTTTTAGCAGGTGCTATTACAATGTTATTAACCGATCGCAATTTTAATACCACATTTTTTGATCCTGCAGGAGGTGGTGATCCTGTGCTTTTTCAACATCTATTCTGGTTTTTTGGCCATCCTGAAGTTTATATCTTGATTTTACCTGGGTTTGGAATTATTAGTCATGTAATTGTCAGCACTGCACGGAAACCTATTTTTGGTTATTTAGGAATGGTCTATGGTGTGCCATTGCGCTTGTTTTTCCGTACACGTTTTAGTCAAATGTGTGTGAATTTGTTTTCTTTAAAAAAAGTCACAAGTCCTTTTAAGGTAACAGCTAATCAAAACTGTGGAAAAGCATTAAAAAAGTTGTGGTTTTTAGCATATTTAAAACTACACAGGACGATTTTAAATAAGGTTACGTTAAGAAACTTGATACATTTTGCTGGGATTTCATTCTCCTATTGGTCGCTTTACGTGAATGACCAGGTTGCTAAGTGGTTAAAGTTATGCATAGAGAATTTTAATCAAGAAAATATTTGCACAGCGCTTCAGAAAGAAGTTGATATAATGCAAGAACCTACTTTTAAGAGACTTAAAAATCGGAGAAATTTAAGAACTTTGGGATTTAACCTTTTTAATGATTTTTACCGTTATGAAGGGAAACGGAGCATTTATAGTACCTTTTGCATTGGGAAAGAAATGCAGGCAAACAAACTATTTGTTGACTCTCGTCGTTTATTTAGTACAAAAATTAGTTCAACTAATTTAAATGATATGACTGAGAAATTAAAACAAATGGTTGCAAATTGTAAGGCAAAAAATAGTAAGTATAAAAACCTAATTCTGATTATTGGTTCTCTTTCAACTATTAAACTTGCCTATTATTTGATTCGAAAAAATTCAAATATATTTACAAAACCGATGAGTAATTCGGTTTTAGATGGTTTAAATTTAAAAGCTTTACAAAAGATATCTCAAGATATACTTAGTGGAGCAATAACATTTTCACCTGTAGTAAGTTCTGAGTCAGAAAAAGGTCAATCTGTTTTATACCCTGTTAATATGGACAATTCACCAGAAAAAATAGTACAAAAAGCTTTAGAAATGGTTTTAACTATTATTTTTGAAAAAATTTTTTTAGAATGTAGTCACGGTTCTAGGCCTGACCGTAGTTGTCATACTGCTTTAAAATTGTTGGGGACCAAAAATTGTGGTGCCTCAACAAGTCATTCTTGGTCAATTAGAATGGATGTTAAAGAGTGTTTTTTAGATACTCAGTATGATAGAATAATTCTCGGGTTAGAGCGGGAAATAAATTGCGTTGGTACTCTTATTTTAGTTAAGAAAATTCTTAATGTAAATCCAGCAGTAGATAAATCTGATTTAGGTATTCCAGATGTTGGTATTTTAAATCCTTTGTTTAGTAATATAGTTTTGCATCAATTGGATATATTTATTGAAAAGGATTTAAAAAGTGAGTTTACTAAAGGAGATCGACGTAAAAAAAATCCTACATACAAAAGACTGCAGTATTTTATCCGGAGAGAAACCGATTTAATAAAAAAATGTGCTTTGAAAAATAATCTTTTTAGAGTTTCTTATGGAAACATGGAAGATCCGGACTATAAAAGATTATATTATGTTAGATATAATCAAAATTTAGTTATTTTAGTTACCGGGTCGTGGAAAGAAGCAACAGTTATCTTTCACAAAGTTTCTATTAAATTACAAAATTTAGGTTTAACTCTGAGTATTAAAAATACTCAGATAGTTTCTTTATTAGGAGCAAAAAAAAAACCCAGTTTTTTGGGGTTTGATTTTTATATTCCTAAATTTATAATGGGAAATCTTCCATTTTCTACTGTAGTGGATAAGAATGGTTTGATAAGTCGTCACCCAAGGTTTATACCGACGATTAATTTTTATGCTCCTATTTTAGAACTTTTAATTAAGTTAAAAAATAAAGGTTTTGTGATACGAAACAACAGAGGTAAATTTTTTCCAAAAGGAAAAGTTAATTGTATCTGTTTGACGCATTTGCAAATTTTGAATTATTTTAACGAAATTATTCGGGAAATTTTAAATTATTATAGTTGTGCTCATAATCGAAATGAGTTAACATCAATTTTTCGTTTTCTTAATTATTCTTGTGGTTTAACTCTTGCACGGAAATTTAAACTTAAAAATTTAGCAAAAACTTTCAAAAAGTTTGGTCGTGATTTGACATTTAAAGATGAAACAGGGGAGGAATATAAAATTATTAGACCTATTAATTTAGAAGTGCTACCAATGAACGAAAAGTTTATAATTAATCAAACCAATAATTTAGATAAATTATTACGTTAAATTTGGTTTAATAGTTTAACTTGTCTTTCAATTCGATGAGTCGTTAGACACTGGACAACTTAGAAATTCAACGTGTAAGATCTATAAAAAGTGTGATAGTGAAAATTATAACATGTGCATAATAGGTCGGGGAATTTCCGAGAAAGTCGATCTTTTTTTATTGATATAAATAATAACTTTTTTGTAGAAAAAGGTTTCAGCTATGAAAAGTTAAAAATAAAGTAAGATACTTAAATTTAAATAATAAAAAAAGAAAAAATTAAATATGAGAAATTTTTGTTTGCTAGAGAGCTGTATGATGGGAAACTATCATGTACGGTTCGGAGGGCAGGGTATATTTCTAAAATGCTCTGACCCTACCTATGTTTTCTATAGGTATTTTAGGGTTTATTGTTTGGGCTCATCACATGTATACAGTTGGGCTCGATATTGATACTCGTGCGTATTTTACTGCTGCTACAATGATTATTGCTATCCCTACGGGTATTAAAATCTTTAGTTGGTTGGCTACGTTATGGGGTGGTTCTATAGATTTGCGAACCCCAGGTTTGTTTGCTTTGGGATTTATTTTTTTATTTACAATAGGTGGTGTTACTGGGGTAGTTTTGGCTAATTCTGGTATTGATATCGCGTTACATGACACTTATTATGTTGTTGCTCATTTTCATTATGTTTTATCCATGGGTGCGGTTTTTTCCATGTTTGCTGGGATTTATTATTGGTTTGAGAAAATTACCGGGATTATGTATTCTGAGATTTTAGGTCAAATACATTTTTGGGTCTTTTTTATTGGGGTTAATATAACATTCTTTCCAATGCATTTTTTGGGTGTTGCTGGGATGCCACGTAGAATTCCAGATTATCCTGATGCTTTTCAAATTTTTAATAAAATAGCAAGTTGGGGTTCTTACATATCGGTTTTATCCGCGGTTTTTTTCTTTTTAGCATTGATAGAAGCTTTTCAAAAAACAGACAAATATTCTAGTAAGTAAAAAGTAAATTATGTTGGTGATGGTGGGTATAACTCAATCTGGTAGAGTATTAGATTGTGGTTCTAACAGTTGTGAGTTCAAATCTCATTATTCATCCACATAATTGTTATAAAGTTATTTTTTAAGCATTAAAAGGATGTCTAAGCATTAAAATACACAAATGAACGTTTGTAAACGAAATATTAAGTTAAGCTTATAAAATAGCTAGGATACGTAAATTTTCATAAACAGGAAACTGAATTAACAAAATTTTAATTTACTTTTTAATAAGTAATAAATTTAGTGAATTGAATCATCTAATTAACTAAAAAAAAAATCAATCGAGATATTGTTATTAGTGGCGAACGAATACAATAAAAGACTTAAAAATTAGTTTAATTTTGTTTAATTAACATTTAAAGTGTAGCCATAGAAGGAGGAATTGTAAGCCCTGTAAAACATAAATTATTTTAATTTTTTATTAGTAAGGCGGTACTAGTCATGTGGTGCTTGAATTATGGGGTCCCATCCTCAAAGTCTTAAAATTTTTAATGTTTGATAGAAAAAGAGTACCGTGAGGGAAAGATGAAAAAGAGTCTGTGGATTTGAAAAAGAACCTGAAATTTATTGCTAACATTCAGTTGAAGCTTATTAATATTAAAGTGACAATTTACCTCTTGTATAAGGGACCAACAACTTTATTTTAATAGCGAGCTTAATTAAAATTATGTAGGCGAAAAGAAATTGAATTTAAAAATGTTTATTAGTTATTTAAATAATACCCGAAACTGAAGTGATCTAGTCATGAACAGGTTGAATTTAACGCGGTAACGCTTATTGAAGGACCGAACCCGTGTATGTGGCAAAATACTGGGATGATTTGTGATTTGGAGTGAAAGGCTAATCAAACTCAGATATAGCTGGTTTTCTGCGAAATCTATTTAAGTAGAGCGTTTAAAATAAACTTTATTTTGGGGTAGAGCTCTCGTTAAATAATGGAAATGAAAATTTTATAAAGTTTAATGAAACTTCGAATACAAATTAAAAGATTTTAAGCAGCCAGACTGTGGGTGCTAAGATCCATAGTCAAGAGGGAAACAGCCCAGATTATTTGATAAGGCCTCTAAAAATAATTAAGTGCAAAAATTGTAAAAAAATTAAAACAATCTGAAGATAGGCTTGGAAGCAGCCATTCTTTAAAGAAAGCGTAATAGCTAACTGGTTTAGATTTTTTGCATTAGTAATGTAAAGAGACTAAAATTATTTGCCGAAGCAATAAATTTAAATCTAAATTTAAATGGTAGCAGAACATTTTGTATATTTTAGAAGACTTATATTTTTATAGGTTGGAGAAATCAAAACTGATAATGTTGGTATGAGTAACTAGAAACAGCGTTAAAATCGTTGTCGCCTTAAATTCAAGGTTTCCAAAGTAAAGTTAATCTTCTTTGGTCTATTTGTTAATCGGTCTCTAAGAAAAATACGAAAGTTAGATTTAATGAGTTTTAAAGGTAATTTATTAGTCCTATTTTTAAATAAAGTGACAAAACAGGTATATTATTTTTATTAACTGGTTTAAATAAAAGTTTTAAAATGTTTTCAAGAAATAGCTTTATTTATTTTAAAACCGTACCCTAAACCGACACAGGTGAATTTATTTAGTAAATTAAGGCGTTTGAGAAAACTGTATTGAAGGAACTCGGCAAAATGACTCTGTAACATTTGGATAAAGAGTAACATTAATATTGGTGAGAACCATTTATTGTTGGCACAAAATCGGGGACAGCGACTGGTTATTAAAACCACAGGTTTCTGCTAAATTGTAAAAAGATGTATAGAAACTGACGCCTGCCCAGTGCTGTAAGATTAATAAAAAGGGTTTTTTAGCTCCCAAAATAATTCTCAGTAAACGGCGGCTGTAACTCTGACGGTCCTAAGGTAGCGAAATTCCTTGGCATTTAATTGGTGTCCTGCACGAATGGCGTAACGACTGTCCCACTGTCTCCAATACAGACTCAGTGAAATTGAACTTTCTGTGAAGATGCAGAAAATTTGCGGCTAGACGGAAAGACCCCGTGCACCTTTACTATTTTTATATATTGTGTTAAAATATTTGGTAAGTAGAATAAGTGGGAAATTGTTTATAATTATTTATTTTTGTAAATTAAAAAAATTTTAGTGAAATACCACTTTCAAAATTTTTTAATACTCATTATTAAGACATTGTATAATAGTTAGTTTGACTGGGGCGGTGGCCTCCTAAAAAGTACCGGAGGCGCACAAAGGTAAATTTATATTAAAATATTTTAATATAAAAGTGTAATAGCAGTAAATTTGCTTGACTGTTAGATTTACAAATCAATCAGGGACGTAAGTCGGTTATAGTGATCCGGTGGTTTTGAATGGAAAAAGCCATCGCTCAACGAATAAAATGGTACGCCGGGGATAACAGGCCACTTATTTCTTAGAGATCCTATCGACGAAATAATGGGGCACCTCGATGTTGGATTATCGCATCCTGAAACTGCAAATGGTTTCAAGGGTTTGGCTGTTCGCCAAGGAAGGCGGTACATGATCTGAGTTTAGAACGTCGTGAGACAGTTTGGTCCCTATCTACCGTAAATGTAAAAAATTGATAGGTTTAAACCTTAGTACGAGAGGACCAGGAAAAGTGAATCTCTGGTGTATCGATTGTTATACCAATAGCACAGTCGAGTAGCTAAATTCATATTAGATAATTACTGAAAGCATCTAAGTAAGAAACTAATCTTAAAACCAATTTTTTAAAAAGATGTAAAAGATTATTACATAAATAGGCTTAGAGTGTAAATGTTGTAAAATTTTTAGCTAATAAGTACTAAAAACTCTAAAAACTTTTTTAATAGTTATTGATACTGTTTTCAGTTAAATACAATTAAATTTAGATTTTAAAACAAAATAATTTGAATTCTATTTTGAGAATTAAAATTTTTATAACATGAGTTTGATCCTGGCTCAGAGTTAACGCTAGTAGTATGCTTTATACATGCAAGTTTAACGGAGTTTCCGAAGTTTCGCAAGATCCGTAGCGAACGGGTGAGTAAAACACAAAAATCTACTTTTTAGTTTAAAATAATACATATTCATTAAATTGAAACAAATTAAAATTTATGTTAATTTTTAAATATTTAAAAAGGCTATAACTCTATTTTATAGCTGCTAAAAAATGGTTTTGTTAAAGATTAGGTAGTTGGTCGATTAATAGTTGACCAAGCCCGTGATCTTTAGTTGATTTTAGAGAATGATCAATCACACTGGAATTGAGATAAGGTCCAGGCTAATTTAATTGGCCAGCAGTAAGGAATATTGGACAATGGACGGAAGTTTGATCCAGCAATACTATCTAATTGAAGACGGCTAAATTGGTTGTAAACTTTTTTCGTTAAAAATGATAATGACATTATTTAAAGAAGTTTTAGTCCCGGCTAATCTCGTGCCAGCAGCCGCGGTAAAACGGGAGGGGCAAGCGTTACTCGAAATAATTGGGCGTAAAGAGTTTGTAGGTTGTGATGAAAGTTATTTGTTAAACTTTAAAGCTTAACTTTAAATCGGCTTATAATACTTCTTCACTTGAGTTTTTTACAAAAGAGTAGAATTTTATATGAAAAGGTAAAACTTGAAGATATATAAAGGAATACCATCAAGCGAAAGCGGTTCTTTAGTAAAAACTGACGCTGAGAAACGAAAGTATAGGTAGCAAACAGGATTAGATACCCTGGTAGTCTATACCGTAAATTATGAATGCTGTAATTTAAATTTTTATTTATTTTTGAATTTTTAATTAATTATTAGATTTTTAAGCTAACGCAATAAGCATTCCGTCTGAGGAGTATAATCGCAAGATTGGAACTCAAAGGAATTGACGGGGGCCTAAAACTAGTGGTGGAGCATGTGGTTTAATTCGATAATCCACGAAAACCTTACCAACTCTTGACATAAAATTTTGAAATAATATACTTGATTAAAGTATAAAAGAAACAAATTTTACAGGTGCTGCACGGCTGTCGTCAGTTCGTGTCGTGAGATGTTTGGTTAATTCCTTTAACGAACGTAACTCTTATTTTTAATATAAACAAACCTTTCTTTCTTTGAATAAAGTTTAAATCTTTTAAAAAAACTGCTGGTGACAAATCAGAGGAAGGAGAGAATCAAGTCAAGTCTATGTGGCCCTAATGAGTTGGGCTACACACGTGCTACAATGGAAATTACAAAATAATATTAAAATTAAAAGTTTGTATTAATTCTTAAAAATTTCCTTAGTTCGAATTGTAGGCTGCAACTCGCTTACATGAAGTTGGAATCACTAGTAATCGCAAATTAGATTGTTGCGGTGAATACGTATATTGGCCTTGTACACACCGCCCGTCACATGCGAAAAATTAATTTTACTCGAAGATTTATTTTTAGTAAATCCATTGAACGGTTAATAATTTGTATGAAGTCGTAACAAGGTAGCTTTACGGGAACGTGTAGCTGGAAAAATGGAATAGTTCAGTAGATAGAACGTTGGGGTCATAATCCAAATGCCGCAGGTTTAAGTCCTGCTTTCATTAAAATTTTAGAAATGAAAATAAACGACTTTTTTGGATCCATTTTTTCTATTATTATTATATTTACTGCTTCTGCATCAGTTTTTTCAAAAAATGCGGTATATTCTGCTTTTTTTTTAATATTAAGTTTTCTTAGTAGTGCTAGTTTATTATTTTTATATAAATGTGAGTTTATTCCACTTTTGTTTATCATTGTGTATGTTGGGGCTATTGCTGTTTTATTTTTATTTGTTATTATGATGCTTGATCTTAAAACTAAGAGTGTTGAAAAAATTAACACTAAATTTTTACCCACGGGATTTTATATTGCTCTGTTTTTTTTATTGTCGAGTTTAATAAATAATTTTCAATATTGGTTTAAAATGAGAAATCCATATTATAATAGTATTAAATACAATGAGTATTATAATTGGTTTAACAAGACCGAAGTTATTTTGGAAATTGAAGCAATTGGTCAGGTTTTGTATAACTATTATGTTTTGTCTTTTTTAATATCTGGCTTTTTACTTTTTTTGGCTGTATTGGGTTCAATCTCTTTAACCACTAATTTTAAAACTCAGCAAAATTTGTTTGAATCTGTGAAACAAGTTTAATTTATTATTTTATTAAAGTGGGAATCGTAAAGCTTGTAGCTTAGTGGTAAGAGCATGTGCCTGATAAGCGCAAGGTCAGTAGTTCGAGTCTACTTAAGCTTAAGTTTTATATTTATTGACAACTTAAATTAGAGAAATTATTAGTGTTTTTTTTATCTAAATATTAAGGTAGTTTTTTGTAGTCTAGAACAGAAATCGAACAGTTTTAAAGCAGAATTACGTTTTCAGCTGATAATTTATAGGTAGGGGTGTTTAATTATTATGCACATATTAAAAAAAAAAAATAAAATTTTGCAGAGTGAACCTAAAAATATTTCTTTTCATTATATGAAAACAAGGCATTCTTATCATTTAGTTGACCCTAGCCCTTGGCCGTTAGTAGCGTCTTTAGGTGCTTTTATGTTAACTATTGGTGGTGTTTTATATATGCATCAATTTCAAGGTGGTTATAAACTTTTTTTAACTGGTTTCTTTGTTATTTTATACGTCATGTTTACTTGGTGGCGAGATATCATTCGGGAAGCAACGTTCGAAAATCAACATAGCTTTGCAGTTCAAAGAGGTTTAAGATTAGGGATGATTTTGTTTATTGTTTCTGAAATTATGTTTTTTTTTGCTTTTTTTTGGGCATTTTTTCACTCGAGTCTTTCACCTGTATTTAATATTGGTGGTGTATGGCCTCCCAAATTTATTGATCCTATTCAAACTTTTGAAATTCCTTTAACAAATACTTGTCTTCTTTTAACATCAGGAGCGACGGTTACCTGGGCACATCATTCTATTGTTGCAAGAGAAAAAAAAGAAGCTATTGAAGCTTTAATTCTAACTATTTTGATAGCTTCTTTATTTACTGAATTCCAAACAATTGAATATTTTGTTGCGTCCTTTTCCATAAATGATAGCATTTATGGATCCTGTTTTTATTTAGCCACTGGTTTTCATGGATTTCATGTTTTTGTTGGTACGATTTCATTATTAATAGCTTTAATTAGAATAATTTTAAACCATTTTACCAATACACATCATTTTGGATTTGAATCAGCTGCATGGTATTGGCATTTTGTGGATGTGGTTTGGTTATTTCTTTTTCTTAGTATTTATTGGTGGGGTGGTATTATTTAAATAATTTTATACAATAAAAATGAACATAAAAACGATTTTTTTGTTATCATATATAATAGTATTGCCAGAACTGTTTTTAGGGGTTTGTATTGTTTACCTTGTCTTTCATTCTTTATTTTTAGGGTTTAATCGTTGTAATAATTTTATTTTGATTGAGAAACCCATTCTTTTTTTAATTAAATTAACAATTTTATTTGTGTGTCTTTTACTAATTAATCAAAATTTTTTAGGTTTAAGAATTCTGGGTTTTAGTAATACTTTTGTTTTTGATATTTTAACTAATACTTCTAAGATTATAATTGGGATCACTTCGATTATATTTTTTTTTATCATAGAACATTTTGTTAGTACCCCAAAAATTAATTATTTTGAATATTACATAATTTTTTTGTTTGCTTTTTTGGGAACCTTTTTAATTTGCACATCAAATGATTTGTTAATTGCATATTTAAGTATTGAATTACAAGGATTATCTTTTTATTTGTTGGCGTCTTTTAATAAAAATTCTAGTTATTCAGTAGAAGGTGGTTTAAAATATTTTATATTAGGTTCATTTTCTTCAGGTTTATTTTTATATGGCAGTTCCATTTTGTATGGTTTATTTGGGACTTTAAATTTTACTGATTTTTCAGAGTTGTCAGAAGATTCTTTAGGGAATAATATTTTTTCTCCTGATATTTTTCAATATCCATTGTTTTTAATTTTAATAAGTTTACTTTTTAAGCTTGCAATTGCTCCATTTCATGTTTGGTTATCAGACATTTATGAAGGATCTCCTTTTAGTTCTACTTTTTTTTTTGCAGTTGTTCCCAAATTAAGTATTTTTATTCTTTTTCTAAAGGTTTTTAATTATTGTTTTTTGAATGTTTTTTTTTATTTAACAGATGTTTTAGTTATTATAGCTGTAGTTAGTATTATAGTAGGGTCTTTTGGTGGTTTAGAACAACGAAAATTGAAGAGTTTACTAGCTTATAGTTCAATTAGTCATATGGGGTACATTTTGATTGTGTTTAGTTTGCCTAATACTGAAGGGTTTCAATTGGCATTTAGTTATTTAATTATTTATATGTTGTCAGGCCTTTGTTTTTGGTTTATTTTAATGTTAATTATGGTAAAAACTGTTTATTTAAAAAAACAAAATAAAGATTTAACAGATTTAATTTTATTACATAAATCAAACTCAGGGTTAGCTATAAATTTAAACATAATATTATTTTCAATCGCAGGTTTCCCGCCGCTAATAGGTTTTTTGACGAAAATTGGGCTTTTTTTAGCTGCAGTAGAGGTACATTATTATTTTATTTCTTTTTTAAGTGTATTTTGTAGTGTAATTTCAACTTTTTATTATATTCGGGTTATTAAAATTTTATATTTTGAAATTTCAGTTTTAGTTGGGAAATTATATTATCCTATTAAAAATCAAATAACTTTTCTTTTAGTTTTGTTGGTTTATTTTTTAATTTTTTTTTTTATAAGACCAAATTTACTTTTTTTTATTTCGTATAAAATCAGTTTTGTTTTATAAACAGCATTTTTAGCTTAGTTGGATAGAGCAACAGCTTTCTAAGCTGGTTGTCATAGGTTCAAATCCTATAAAATGTTAGTTTTAGAAATATGATTTTTTTAAATAATTTATTGTTTTGTCTTTTTTCGATTCCCTTGTTAGGATCTTTTTTTTTAGTTGTTGTTTCGTTAAAGTATTCTAAACAGATTGGGTTAAGTATTACTTGTATTACTTTTTTATTTTCATTACTTTTGTTACTTTTTTTTGATAAATCTTTAGGTACGTTTCAATTTGGTACTAGCCAAATTTGGTTTCTTGGATACACTTTAATTTTTTCTTTAGGTATTGATGGTATTTCCTTATTTTTTGTGCTTTTAACCACGTTGTTAATTCCTATTTGTTTATTAATAAGTTGGAATAATATTACTCATTTTTTAAAAACTTATTTAGTTTTATTTTTAATTCTAGAGGCGATGTTGATAGGTGTTTTTTGTATATTAGATTTGTTATTATTTTACATTTTTTTTGAAAGTGTTCTCATCCCAATGTTTTTAATTATAGGTGTTTGGGGTTCTAGAGAACGAAAAATGCGGGCTGCTTTTTTATTTTTTTTATATACGTTATTTGGTTCGGTTTCTATGTTAATTTCAATTTTATATATTTATTATCAGGTTGGGACAACGGATTATCGAGTTTTGCTTACATTTTCATTTTCTTTTTTGGAACAAAAATTTCTATGGTTTTCTTTTTTTTTATCCTTTGGTACGAAAGTCCCAATGGTTCCGGTTCATCTTTGGTTGCCAGAAGCTCATGTGGAAGCTCCTACTTCTGGTTCTGTTATTTTAGCTGGTGTTTTATTAAAGTTAGGGACTTATGGTTTTTTAAGATTTTCCTTACCTTTATTTCCAGAAGCATGTTTTTATTTCTCACCTTTCGTATATTGTTTAGCTGGCGTTAGTGTGGTTTATACATCTTTCACGGCTATACGCCAAACTGATTTTAAACGAATTATTGCTTATACTTCAATAGCTCATATGAACATCGTAGTTCTAGGGATTTTTAGTTTTAATGTTATAGGAATTGAAGGAGCTATTTTACAAAGTTTAAGTCATGGATTTGTTGCTAGTGGGCTATTTATGATTATTGGAGTGGTGTATGATCGTTATCACACACGCATGGTTCGTTATTACGGAGGTTTAAATCATGTTATGCCAATTTATGTTGTTATATTTTTATTTTTCACTATGGCAAATATTGGATTACCAGGTACTAGTAGTTTTATTGGAGAATTTTTAATATTGACTGGTTCGTTTCAAAGTAATACTTGTATTACTTTAATCGGTTCAACTAGTATGGTTATTGGTGGTTGTTATTCATTATGGTTATTTAATCGAGTTTCTTATGGAAATTTAAAAACTCAATATTTTATTAGTTTTTTGGATATTAATAAACTTGAGTTTTTATCATTTTTACCGTTAATTATTGGGATTTGTTTAATGGGATTTATACCATTCATTTTTTTAAACTATTTACATATGAGTGTTAATAATTTAATTGAGCTTATTTATTTTTAGTCATGGTATTCATATTGGATACTGATGTAAGGGATATACAGCCTATTTTTTTTGTTTTAAGTGATGTTCAGGGAATCGGACTTAAAAGAGCGTTATTAATTTGCCAAAAATTAGGGTTTTCCAAAAAACTTAAACTAAAAAATCTTTTAGATGATGAGATTATACAGATCGTAAAATTAATACATACTTTAAATTTTGAAGTTACTAGTGAGTTATCTAGTTTTAGGGTTTTTTTATTAAAAAGATTATCATATATTAAATCTAAAAAAGGTTTTCGATTAAAGAAAGGTCTTCCTGTAAGAGGTCAACGAACTCGAACTAATGCAAAATCTGCTAAAAAGAAGTGATGTAACATTTTAATATGTATTTGCTTATAATTTTATTACCATTTTTCGGGTTTTGCAGTGCTGGGTTATTTGGTAGATATTTAGGGTTTTATGGCTCGTCTATAATAACAACAATGTGTACTTTTTTATCTTTTTTATTTTCTTTTGTTGGGTTTTGTGAAGTTGGTTTTCTAAATTGTTCTGTTTATTTTAAATTAATTGGCTGGTTTGAATGTGGTACATTAAATGTTGATTGGGGTTTTTTATTTGATAGTTTAAGTATTACTTTGTGTTGTATTATTACTTTTGTTTCTACTTTAGTTCATTTCTACTCTATTGAATACATGGCGCAAGATCCTCATTTATCTCGGTTTATGTCTTATTTATCGTTTTTTACTTTTTTTATGCTAGTTTTGGTTACAGCAGACAATTTTGTTCAAATGTTTGTGGGTTGGGAGGGTGTAGGTTTATGTTCCTATTTACTTATAAATTTTTGGTTTTCGAGGGTTCAAGCTAATAAGGCTGCAATAAAAGCTATGATTTTAAATCGAATAGGGGATTTTGGGATTGTTCTTGGTATTTTAGTGGTTTTTCTTACCTTTAAGTCTGTAGATTATGCTATTGTTTTTGCTTTAGTCCCATTTTTTGTTACCAAAACTATTTTAATTTTCAATATTAATTACAGTGTTTTATTTGTTATAGGTATTTTTTTATTTATTGGGGCAGTGGGTAAGTCAGCCCAATTAGGTTTGCATACTTGGTTACCAGATGCTATGGAAGCTCCAACTCCTGTATCGGCTTTAATTCATGCAGCTACTATGGTAACCGCAGGGGTTTTTTTAATTTCAAGATCCTCTCCTATTTTTGAATTTGTAGGTAGTTTATTAGAAATTATCGCTTTTATAGGATCTATTACCGCTTTTTTTGCTGCTAGCATAGGTTTAGTTCAAAATGATTTAAAAAAGGTTATCGCTTATTCAACCTGTAGTCAGTTAGGTTATATGATTTTTGCATGTGGGCTTTCAAATTATTCTGTAGGTATCTTTCATTTAGCAAACCATGCATTCTTTAAAGCTTTACTTTTTTTGGGTGCTGGGTCTGTTATTCATTCAGTGTCCGATGAACAAGACATTAGAAAAATGGGTGGTTTAAAACAATTAATACCTTTTACTTATTCTATGATGGTTGTTGGTTCTTTAGCATTAGTAGGTTTCCCTTTTTTGGCAGGATTTTATTCAAAGGATTTAATTTTAGAGGTTGCTTATGTTAAGTATACTTCAATTAGTCATTTTAGTTATTATTTAGGATCTATTGGTGCATTTTTGACATCATTTTATTCTACACGACTAATTTACTTAACTTTTATATCTAAGCCTAATGGGAATAAGTCTGTAATCATTTTTGCTTATGATTCTTCCTATAAAATTTGTCTTACACTTTTTTTTTTAGCTTTCCCTAGCTTATTCATTGGATTTTTTATTAAAGAAATTTTTGTAGGGCTTGGTAGTGATTTTTGGGGTAATGCTATTTTTATAAAACCGGAAAACATGAATTTTTTTGATGCTGAGCTTATAGATAATGAAGTCAAAATTTTTCCAGTTCAAATGAGTTTTTTTGGTATTTTTTTGGCGTTTTTTTTTTATATTAATAATTCGAAATTTCTTTTTTTGTTAAAAAAAAATTCATTTGGCTTAAAAGCTTACAATTTTTTAAATAAAAAATTGTTTTTTGACAAATTATACCAAGAGTTTATTTCACAATACGTTTTTATTTTTGGTTATTCCACAAGTTACAAATTAGTCGATCGAGGAATTTTTGAAGTAATGGGACCTTACGGTTTAAATTATATAATATCAAAAACAGGTTCGGATTTACAAAAATTACAGTCAGGTTATTTGTATCATTATACTTTTATATTTTTAGTCATTATTAGTTTAATATTAATTTTTGAGCATATTGTTTTGTTAGAGTCAATTAATTCGATTTTAGATATTTTTTACAGTTTTTCAGACGATGAGATTTTTAGTATTTTTTTTATTTCATTGTTCTTTATTAAATTTTTTAAAATATGAGACTTCAAAAGTTGGAAGTAATGAGCTTAAAATAGAGAGTTTTGATCTTTTTTTTGTGTAGGGCAGTTTTTCAAGTAATCAATCGTATCAATTATAGTAGTGAGAGTGGAGTAATTGGTTTAACTCTTTAGGTTCATAACCTGAAATTTTGCAAGTTCGAATCTTGTCTTTCACAAAAATTAAGTGCTGTTTGGGTTACATTTAAGTTTAAATAGAATATTTTTAAATTTCTCGGGTTTGGTTTTAATTTTTTTTTATTATTTAAATGATGTGCCTATGGGTAGTCAATTTAAATTAAATGAGCCTGGTAGTATTTCAATGGAGGGAATCTTATTATTTAATCAGCATTTATTATTTTTGTTATTATTAATTGTAGTTTTTGTTGGTTGGGTCTTATTAAATATAATATCACAATTTTTAGAAATTGATAATTCATTACAAACTAAATTTGTTCATTCGAAGGAGTTGGAAATTGTTTGGACTACTATTCCTGCTTTAATTTTACTTGTTTTAGCAACTCCATCATTTACTTTATTATATGCGATGGATGAAATCTCTGAACCAGAGTTATCTTTAAAAATTTTAGGGCATCAATGGTTTTGGAGTTATGAAATTTCAGATTTTACATCTTGTTCTAATTCTCAACAGAGTTTAAAGTATGTTTCGTATATGCTTGTTTTAGAAGGTCTTCCAAAACCAAAGTTAGGTTATTTTCGTTTACTAGAAACGAATAAACGAGTTGTTTTACCTGTAAACACTCATTTAAGACTTTTAGTATCTTCTGCGGATGTTTTGCATAGCTGGGCTGTTCCGTCATTTGGTTTAAAAATTGATGCATGTCCGGGTAGGTTAAATCAAGTAAATTTGTTTATCAAGCGGGTTGGGGTTTTCTTCGGGCAATGTAGCGAAATTTGTGGTGTAAATCATGGTTTTATGCCAATCGCAATTGTTTCGTTGCCTACAGCTCAGTTTCATTTTTACATTGTTAATAAATTATTAGATTAAAATGAATACACTAAAAAAAAATTCTAAAAAGAATATTAAAAATTTTACTATAAATTTTGGTCCACAACATCCAGCGGCTCATGGTGTTTTACGTTTAATTTTGGAATTAGACGGTGAAAAAATTATAAGAGCGGAACCACATATAGGTTTATTGCATCGTGGTACTGAAAAATTAATTGAGTACAAAAATTATTTACAGGCTTTGCCATATTTTGATAGGTTAGATTATGTTTCAATGATGTCACAAGAACATGCTTATTGTTTAGCAGTCGAAAAGTTATTTAACTGTAAAATACCGTTACGAGCTCAGTATATTAGGGTACTTTTTGCAGAAATAACTCGTATTTTAAACCATTTATTGGCTGTGGGTTGTCATGCTATGGATGTTGGTGCAATGACTCCCTTTTTATGGGCATTTGAAGAACGGGAAAAATTAATGGAATTTTATGAGCGAGTAACCGGAGCTCGAATGCATTCTGCTTATTTTAGGCCAGGTGGGGTCAATTCAGATTTACCTAATGGGTTATTGTCAGATATTTATCTTTTTATTAATCAATTTAATTTAAGATTAATTGAAATTGAAGAGATGTTAACAGAAAATCGGATTTGGAAGCAAAGATTAGTTAATATAGGAATAGTAACTGCTAAGAATGCTTGTAATTGGGGTTTTAGTGGGGTCATGTTACGGGGTTCTGGTTTAAATTGGGATTTAAGAAAAGTTCAACCTTATGAAATTTACGGTCGACTTTCATTTAAAATTTTTTCAGGAAATAATGGTGATTGTTATGATCGTTATTTAATTCGTATTTCTGAAATGAGAGAATCTTTAAATATTATAGAACAATGTTTAAATAGTATCCCTTTGGGGAATATAAAAACTGACGATTTAAAGATTGCAGTTCCATTACGACAAGATATGAAACATTCTATGGAAGCTTTAATTCATCATTTCAAGATTCATACTCATAGTTTTAATGTTCCAGCTAATGAAACTTATTTAGGCATTGAAGCACCTAAAGGCGAGTTTGGTGTGTATCTGGTTTCAAATAATACAAATAGGCCTTATCGGTGCAAAATCAAAGCACCTGGATTTAGTCATTTACAAGCTTTAAGTTTTATGTCTGAAAATCATTTAATAGCGGATGTTGTTACAATTATAGGAACACAAGATATCGTTTTTGGTGAGGTGGATCGCTAGTTTTAAAAATTAGGTATGTTAAAAAGAAAAAATTTACAGATATTTTTTGATGGTAGTTTAATTATTAATAAGTTTAACATTATTGTATGTAAAAAAAAAAAATTTATTTTTCATGGGAAGAATCCCATTTTCTTATCCAAAGAATGTATGCTACCAATTTCGGGTTTAGTTAAAGATTTAAATTTTAGAAGAAAGTATTTTTAAAATACTTTGAATGAATATTTGATAGTTTTGCAATAAAATTTCATAAATTTTAAAAAAACTATTTTCAAGATTTTGAAAAGCCCTAAAATACACAATTTGACTTCCTAAAAAAGCTGTCATTGTTTAGATATGATAACATCGCAATTATTAGAAGGGATATTTTTGACCAAAAAACGAAAAACTAGTTTTTACCCAAAATAGCTGCTATGTTTTCGTAGGATAATATAGCTGTATTTAGAGAGTATTCTTGCAACAGCTTTCTTAGAAACAAATTAAACGAAATTACCCTTTTTTAATGGTTTTGTGGTTAGTATTAAAAATTAATTATATGAAAAAGAATTTAATAATTATCCAAAATTTAGAATATTTTCAAAAAATATTTCCAATTGAACGAATTCAGGTTTACAATTCTGAAATAACTTTGGTTATTTCAAAAGATTTATTAAAAGATGTCCTGTTTTTTTTAAAAAACAATATTTTATGTCAATTTAAGGTACTTACTTCCATTGCTGGAGTAGATTATCCTTTGAATAAATTTAGATTTCAAGTAGTTTACGATTTATTAAGTTTAAAATTTAATTCAAGATTTCGGATTAAAATTTTTAGCCATGAATTAATGCCAGTTTTTTCATGTGTTCACATTTTTTTTGCTGCAAATTGGTTTGAATCAGAGATTTGGGATATGTTTGGGGTCTTTTTTGTAGATCATCCAAATTTAAAGCGGTTACTAACTGATTATGGGTTTGAGGGTCATCCATTAAGAAAGGATTTTCCATTAAGTGGTTTCATTGAAATGAGATTTATAGAAAACTTAAAGCGAGTTTCAAGTGAGCAAATAGAGTTTAGTCAAGAATATCGTACGTTTAATTTTATTTCTCCTTGGCAAGTTTTTAAATTGTAGGTAGTAAATTTATGATAAAAATAATTAAAAAAAGTAAGAAAAATCGATTTTTTATTTATAAAACCGAAATAAAAAAAAAGTTAATAAAAGCAATAATTGGGAATTGTAATTATTCTAATATGACTCGTTGGAATAGTTTAATTAAAATGTATTATTTTTCGTCTATTAGTTCTAAAACTAGTCTAATTTTTAAATGTATTTTAAAAGGTTCTAAAAGAGGAATAAATAAATTTTACCGTTATTCTAGGCATACTTTTTTGAAATTAGTTAGGTTTGGTGTTATTTCAGGACTAAAAAAAGCCAGTTGGTAAAAATGATTTTAAAAAATTATGTGGACTCCGTTAGAACAATTTCAAATAATTTCTTTAGTCTCTTTAAAGATGTTTAATTTAGATTTATCTATTACAAATTTATTAATTGTGTTTTTATTATTACTATTTTTTTTTATTGCAACATTACAAACGACATCTAAGTATTTTACTTATTTAAAAGGGTATTTTTTTTTTATTGTACCAAATACTTGGCAGTTTTTTATTGAGATCATTTATGCAACTGTTTTAAAATTACTTTTTGATAATTTAAACCAGCACGGAGAAATTTATTTCCCTTTTATTTCAATGGTATTTTTATTTATTTTATTCTGTAATTTAATAGGATTAGTACCTTATAGTTTTACGGTAACTAGTCATCTAATAGTTACTTTTTCAATGTCTTTTTCTATCTTTATTGGTATTAATATCATTGGGTTTAAGCATTACAAACAAAAATTATTGTCTTTATTTCTCCCTGCTAATACTTCTTTTTTATTGGCATTGATTTTAGTGCCAATTGAATTTATTTCATATATAGCAAAACCTATTAGTTTAGGTGTTCGATTATTTATTAATTTAATGGCAGGACATACTTTATTAAAAGTTATTGTAGGATTTTCTTGGAGTATTTTATTGATAGAGGATACATTGTCTATAATTCAAATTGTTCCGCTTATTATTTTAATAATTTTAATGGGATTAGAGTTGGCTGTTGCTGTGATTCAAGCTTATGTTTTTACCATTTTAACTTGTATTTATTTAAACGATAGTATAAATTTGCATTAAAGAAAAATTATGTTAATTGATTTAAAAGTGATTTCTAAAAATAAAACCTCATTAATTTTTTTTTTTAAAACTATTAGTAAAATTTGTGAAAAAAAAGAGTTTAGATTAATTTTTTTTTTGAAAAAATTTCAACCAAGAAAAATTAATCGCATTTTTACTATTTTAAAGTCACCTCATGTGAACAAAATTGCCCAAGAACAATTTCAGTATCATTTATTATCCAAAACAATAAAACTTTATACAGTCCAATCTTTAAAGTTAATTGTATTATTACGAAGATTACAAGTTGATTTTTTTTCGGATATTCAAATAAAAGTTTATTTTTCAATAAAAGAGTCCAATTTAAAACGATTTCAAAATCAAATATTTAATCCAAAAGTATATAATTTAAAAATGTTTAAAACTCAAGATCAAACAAAGTTTTTAAGAGATATTCCAAATAGAATTTTTTTATATTTAAAATTGTTTGATTTGCGGGGAGCTCAGCTTTTATATATGTTTAGATAGCTCAAATGGTTAGAGCAAAGGATTGAAAATCCTTGGGTTAACAGTTCAAGTCTGTTTCTAGATAAAAATGAAAACTTATTTGTATAACATGTTTGCAACTATTCAAAATGGTCAAATTATTAAAAGATCGTTTGTAATACAAAAAAAAACTAAAATTTCTGAGTCTTTTTTAAATGTTTTATGGGATAGTGGGTTTATTTCAGGTTATAAAAACTCACGAAAAAAATTAAAAATATTTCTAAAATATGATAATGGAATTCCTGTAATAAAATCCTTTAAAACCATATCAAAACCAAGCAAAAAAAAATATTATTCTATAAAACAAATTTGGAAAATTGATTCTAGCAAAACGTTTTTGATAATTTCGACTTCAAAAGGTCTAAAATCTCTTTTTGAGTGCAAAAAAGAAAAGTTAGGCGGGGAGCCTGTTGTTACTATTAATTAATTATGAATTTTTGTTACAATTTATCTAAAAAATATGCAGTTAAAATACCTAAGAATATTTTAGTTATTTATTCTGAAAACTTAAAGGTGATTGTATTATTAGGGCCGTTTGGTACAAAAACTTTTAAATTAAAAACAAAAGTTTTTTTAAATTCTCATAAAAATAAAATTTATGTAACTAAACTTTCATTCTTGAAAATGTCAAAAAATAGAATTAAAGAATTAAAAAATTTTCAAGGTACTTTAGTTTCTTTATTAAAGCAGAGTGTTTTAGAAATTTCAATTTTATTGTATCAAAAATTAAAGTTTGTGGGTGTTGGGTATAGGGCTTTTTTATTAGATTTACCTTTGTTTCAGGTGTTACGTTTAAGAATTGGTTATAGTCATCAAGTTTATTTTAAACTTACTAAAACAATTAATTTGTTTTGTTTTAAAGCTACTACTCTTTTTATTTTTGGACATTTTTATCACATGATAAATAGTATTTCAGCAAAATTCAGGTCTTATAAAATTCCTGAATATTATAAAGGAAAAGGGATTTTGTACGAGAATGAAACAATAATCCTAAAAAAAGGCAAAAAAATATAAATGAAATTAAACGGGACGATTAACAGTAAATTAAACTCACAAGATTTAAGTTTTTTCTTTAAAAAAAATTCTGCCTTATTAAATTTACAGATTTTAAAATCTAGAATTTATGAAAAAAGGTTATGTTTAAAAAATTCATTGTTTGAAATTGAGGAAAAATTTATGCAATTAAAAATTATACTATTAGTAATATATTCGTACCATCTATCCAATAAAACTATTTTATTCATTGGAATACCTGAGAAAATAATTAGTATTTTAAAAAGAATAAGCGATTATCATATATTTTTACCTTCAAAAATTTGGTTAAAAAGAGGTTTTAGTTCAAAAAATTCTGTTCGAAAGCATCCAAAATTTAAAAGCGTAAAAAAAAGGTTCACAAGAAATAAAATAAATAAACTTTTTATTTTAATAAAAATACCAAAATTAGTTGTTATAATGAGTCCTTTCACAGATTTATTTGTTATGGAAGAGATTTATAAGTTACGACTTCCGGTAATTACCTTAAATTCTAATAAAAATTTTATTGATAAATTTTTCTATCAAATTCATGAAAATTCAATAAAAGCAGATTTTAATTTAAATATTGTATTTTTAAACTTACTGAATTCTTTGTTTTTTAAAAGCAATTTTTTTTTTAAACTGTTTAAAGATAAAATAAATTATAATATAAATATTAAATATCAACGTAAAGCAATAAATAGAAATTTTTTTGGAGAATGGTTAAAGAATAGTTTTAAAAAGGACCGGTCAGTTAGACTGTTAAGGAAATCTGCTAATTTTATTAAAGCTAAATTTTAATATTTAAAGAATAATAATGAATAAAAAAAAAGAAATTTTACATTTAAAAATAAAAAAACGTCGATTTAAGCTTTTGTATAAAAAATTAATAAATATAAAAAAAAATGTTCAAAATAGAACCAAAGTCATAAATTTTAAAAAAAAAAAATGGCAAAAATTCATTGGTCATTTAGAGAAAACCTCTTTAACTAAAAAACAGGATTTTCAGTTTTATGACCAAAGTTGTGATTACGTCTCAGATTTTCAAAGCCGTTTTAAATGGGGACATAAAAATACAGTTCATTGTAATAGTCGTTTTTCTTTTTTTTATGGTTATTTATTGAGGAAATATATTAAAACACGGGTTAAAATAGCTAAACAAAAAAATAAAGTTTTAAAAAAGAAGTTTTGGATCTTATCCAAAATTTTTATTAATTTTTTTGAGAAAAGATTAGACACTACTTTGTTTAGGTGTAATTTTGCTTATAGTATGCGGCATGCTAAACAATTAATTTCTCATAAACATATTAGAGTAAATGGTAAAACGATAAATATAAATTCTTATCAAGTAAAAAATGGGGATTTAATTGATTTAGTTCCTCAAAAAAGATTTTTGATTAATCTCCATAATTTTACTTATTTTATTTCAAATTTTTGGCCTATACCAACAAAACATTTTCAAATAAATTATAGAACTTATCAAATAATTTTTATCGAAGATTTAAGTTTAAATCCTTTAATTACGTCCTTTCCGTTTTATTTGAATTTAAATAGTGTTATAAAATCTTACAGTTAAAAAGTAGTGGAGATAGTCGGATTTGAACCAACAACCTTATATTTGCAAAACATATACTCTACCAGTTTAAGTTATATCCCCTTAAATTTCAGTAAGTTTTGATTGTAAATAAAATTGATAGTTAATATTAGAGGTCCATCTCATTTTGTCAAGGTTAGGGCCGGTTTTAAGTATATGTTTATTGATTTTTTGTATTTTTTTTGCACGTATTTTTTTAATTTTTATAAAATATAACAAATTTAAGTTTATGTTATTATAATACAAGAGAGTTAAGCTTATTAAAAGACTTAGGGTTTGTGTACTTAGGGTTAAAATATCAAATTGTGGCAAATTTTATTTAGAAACTTATTTGGTGAAATTGGTAGACACGTTAGACTTAAAATCTGATTCTTATAAAAAGAATATCGGTTCAAATCCGATAATGAGTAAAAAAAGTCTTTTAGCCAAAATGATGGAATTGGTATACATGCTAGGTTTAGGTTCTAGTTTTTTTAAATTAAGGGTTCAAGTCCCTTTTTTGGTAGTTTAGCCATGGTTTTTGTTTGGATCATTATTGTCACAATAATTTGTTTTCAATAGCTTAGTGGTAGAGCAAATGGCTGTTAACCGTTAGGTCGTTGGTTCAAATCCAACTTGAAAAGTCAACAGTTTTTAATAATTATTTTATTTTAAAATTATGTCAACAATAAATCAACTTTGTAAAAATATTCGGAAAAATAAAAGTAAAATGAATAGAACTCCTGCATTAGAGGAATGCCCACAAAAAAAAGGGTTTTGTACTAAAATTTTTGTTAGAACTCCCAAAAAACCGAATTCAGCTCTTCGAAAATTAGCAAAACTTAAATTATCTAACGGAAAAAGTATTATTGCGTATATTCCTGGTGAAGGTCACAAACTTCAACCTTATTCTAACGTTATAATTCGTGGTGGACGAGTTAAGGATTTACCCGGGGTAAAATATCATTTAGTAAGAGGTAGATTGGATTTTAAAGGTTTAACAGGTAGAAAAACTTCAAGATCAAAATATGGAACAAAAATCATAAAACACTATTATTAGGAAATTAATGGTTAAAAATAAATTTTTAAGTTATTTAATGTTTTGTGGCAAAAAAATAAAATCTCAAAATATTTTTATAAAAAGTAGTAAATTATTACAAAAAAATATCACAAAAAATTCACAAAAAATTATTAAATTAGTAGTTATAAATTCTTTACCTTTAATTTGTGCTAAAAAATTAATTAAAAAAAAAGGGAAACAGAAATTTTTGCAAGAAATACCTTATATTTTGTCAAAGACTCAAAGAATTTCGTTTGCAATAAAACATATTATTTTAATTTTAAGAGCAAAAAAAATAAATAAAGTCTCCAAATTATTGCAATTTGAGTTTTTATTTCATTCAAAAGCGTTTTTACAGAAAAAAATAGATATTTTACACCAAAATTTGCTAACAAAAAAAAAGTATGCTAAATTTAGGTGGTTTTTATAATGATTTTACGTTTGATAGGACTTGAACCTATATTTTTTGGGGCCGAAATCCAACACTTTTTCCAATTAAGTTACAAACGCATAACAAATTTTTAAATCTTTTTGATTTTAATATTCTGTTCTAGAAAATTTTATGGTTCAATTACAAACAATTTTAAAAGTTAGTGATAATTCTGGTGCTAAAACAGCAAAATGTATTAAAGTTTTAGGTGGTTTTAAACGAAAGTTTGCTTGTCCAGGTGATTTAATTGTTGTTTCGATTCAACAGTTAAGGAATAAGTCTAAAATTTTATCCAAAGTAAAAAAAGGTGAGGTTTTTAAAGGATTAATTATTAGAACAAAAAAACAAATTAAAAAAAAAGATGGGTTAATCACATTTTTTAATGATAATTGTGTGAGTTTAATTAATAAGCAAAATAGTCCAGTAGCAAGTAGAATAATTGGTCCTGTTTCAAGATTATTAAAATGTGGGAAATATTTAAAATTCGTAACTATCTCTGCTGGACTTATTTAAATTTTTTAATGAGTTTCTTTGAAAGTTATTATAACAATGTTATTAAGTTTGATTTAGTTAATAAATTTGTTTATTGTAAACTAAAAAAAATCCCTAAAATACGTAAAATTATTGTAGATTTTGGTTTTAAAAAGTCAAGTATTAAAGAATTATGTACTGCAAATTTAGCTTTAGAATTAGTTACTTCCAAAAAAGGGAAATTTTTGATTTCAAAAAAGGCAAATCTTTTTTTTAAAATAAAAAAAGGGGATCCAATTGGTTGTCAGGTTATTTTACGAAAAAACTTAATGTATAATTTTTTCATTAAACTAATTTTTGAAATATTTTATAAATTTAAAGTACGTTTACAAAAAAACCAAACTAGAAAAAATTACTATTCTACTATTTCTTATAAATTAAACAATAAATTATTATTTGCAGAGTTAGAGGATAATTATAATTTATTTAATAAAAATTTGATAAATTTAAATTTGACAATTGTTAGCTCTAAAACAAATCAAAAAGAGTTTTTTTATTTAATTAATTCTTTTAAACAACCTTTTTTAATATAAAAAGATTGTTGCAAATATAACTCAATTTGGTAGAGTGTAATCTTGCCAAGATTAAAGTTAAGAGTTCGACTCTCTTTTTTTGCTTTTAAATATTATAAAAAAGATAAGTGGTCGAGAGGTTTAAGGCGTTAGTTTTGAAAACTATTGTATTTAAATTATAATACCATGGGTTCAAATCCCATCTTATCTTTAAATGTAAAAGGTTGAATAACATAAGTTGGTTAATGTATTCGATTGCAAATCGTATGATATTGGTTCAAGTCCAATTTTAACCTATAGAAATGGTAATTTTTATTCTATTATTTGTATTTAAAATTTTGATTATTTTAATTCCTTTATTGATTTCCGTTGCTTTTTTTACAATTGTGGAGCGAAAAGGGATGGGTATTATCCAACGTCGAAAAGGTCCTAATGTGATTGGAATGCTTGGTTTATTACAACCTTTTGCTGATGGACTTAAATTATTTACAAAAGAAACTATATTGCCAAGTAATTGTAATTCTTTTGTTTTTATTATTGCACCCATTTTAACTTTTTTTTTAAGTTTGATTGGTTGGGCAGTTATACCATTTTTTGATTCGATAGTTTTTACTGATTTAAATGTTGGGGTTCTGTATTTACTTGCAATTTCGGCTTTAAGCGTTTATGGTGTTATTATAGCAGGTTGGTCCAGTAATTCTAAGTACCCGTTTTTAGGGGCTTTACGCTCTACTGCTCAAATGATTTCTTATGAAGTTTCTATTGGTTTTGTTGTTGTTAATTTATGTTTATTTGCGGGTTCGTTTAATTTAACTGATATAATTATAGCTCAAAGGTATTGTTGGTACGTGTTACCATCTTCACCTATTTTTATAATTTTTTGTATTTCAATGTTAGCTGAAACGAATCGTCATCCTTTTGATTTACCAGAGGCAGAGGCAGAGTTAGTTTCAGGTTATAACGTGGAATATTCTTCCATGACATTTGCACTATTTTTTTTAGGTGAATATTCAAATATGTTATTAATGTCAGCTTTTTCTGCAAATTTATTTTTAGGAGGTTGGCTTCCATTATTTAATTTTTTTCCTGGGAGTTTTTGGTTTAGTTTTAAGGTAGCTTTAGGGGTTACATTTTTTATTATAACTAGAGCAGGTTTGCCTCGTTACAGGTATGACCAACTTATGGGTATTGGTTGGAAATGTTTTTTACCTTTTTCTTTAGGTTATCTTATTTTTGCAGTTGGGATTTTGATTGGGTCTAACTGGTTATCGAATTAAATCTTTAAAAAGTTAAAAAATAGAATAAGTTCAAAACTAGTAATCCAAATAAAACTTATTAAAAGAAAACTAAATAGGTCTGGTGGAGTTACTAAAATAATAATGATTAGTAAAAATAAATGAAAAATTTTTCTGTTATTTTTTAAAAGAAGCAGGTTTTTGTTTGTATTTACAGAAAAAAAAATTAAAATTGTAAAAAAAATTGCATTTAAGATAGTTAAATGAAAAAAGTAGGTATAAAAAGCTAAAAATTCTAGTAATTTAGTTTCAAAGTGTAATGGAATTAATGTATTAGATACTAATTCTTGGTATTTGAAAAAGAATGTCCAAATATTTGGAATTCCAAAAAAATTCAAAAATAAAATAAGACAGATTAAATTTATAAAATTTAATAGAAATAAATTTTTTAAAAACAGGTATTCCGTATAATATAATCCATTTATACAAAATAGAAAAAGTTGGTAGCAAATATATAATGTAAGAAAATAGTTCGCTAAAAATTGATTTAGTTTAAAATAAGTAAGAAAAACTTCAGTAACATTCGTTATTAAAAAATAATTGATTGTGCTGTTAGATTTTATTAAATTAAAAAGTAGTGTTTCTTTATAATGGTAAGTAATAAAAAAAACAGAAACCCAAGTTGTTATTATTAAAAAAGTTCGGTTTTTTATTTCAAGAATTAAATGGTAAAACATTTTATTTAGGGAAAATAGTTCAGCGGTAAGAATATTGGTTTCCAAAACCAAAGAACAAGGGTTCAAATCCCTTTTTTCCTGTTTTTTTTATTGAATTGTTTGTAATAATTTAATATATTATTTTTAAAAGATTTTAAATCAACAAAAAATAAACTTATTGTAAAAAATAGGATTAATAATTGAGTTATGCTTATATTTCTCATTTTAATTGTGAGGGCTTATAGTTTAAGGGTAAAACGTACTGCTCATAACGGTTTTAATGTAGGTTCAAATCCTACTTAGCCTATAATAAGAATAAATGGTTAGTTTTACGAAATTTACATTAAAATATTATACATTCTTAAAAGTTAAAAAGCAATTGAAAAAAAATGAATTTTTGTTCTTGTATTATATTAGTGATTCTAGTTCTAAAATTTGGTTTACTGTTGAAAAATTATTGAAAAATTTTAATTTAAAACATTATAAATTTCATAATAAAATTACAAAAAAGGTTTTTAATCAATCGATTTATAAAAAATTTAAAACTTTAATTAATAGTCCTCTTATTTTTGTTATTTTTAAAGTTCTACCTAAACTATTTTCTTCCTATTTTTTGAAACTAAATAGCATTTTAACTTTTATTGGCATTAAATTAAATAAAACATTTTATTTTATAAATCAAATTAATAAAGTTGAATTCATAAAGTATGATCTAACAATGATTATATTTTATAGCTTTTTAAAAAAAAAGCTAGAATTTTCAATTCAAACATTATTTTTTCGAAATAATATGATTTGAACATATGACTTCCTGATCCCAAATCAGGCACGCTACCAGACTGCGTTATATTTCGAAATTTTTAAAGAAAGTAGGATTCGAACCTACGAAAAGAAAAATCTTAACAGATTTACAATCTGTCTCCTTTAACCGCTCGGAAATTTCTTCTTTATTACTCAAAAAAAAATAATTTTTTTTTTTTTCGTTTTAATTTTTTAGGTCTACAACCATTATGCGGGAAAGATTTAAAGCTAGATAATTGAATAATAAAAAATTGAGTTTTAAAAATAGCTTCAAAAAAAAATTGTAATGGTTTGGGTATATTATTTAAATGTAATGCAATAGGGATTCGGTTTAAATATGGCATTTTATTTAGTAGAGTTTTAGTTAGTTTTATTAAAACAAATGGGATTTTTATTTTTTGTTTTTTATTTAGTTTTAAAAATCCCGCAGAACATTGGTATTTTAATTGACCACAACTACTAGTAATATAGATAATCGTATTTTTTTTCAAAAATGAAACTCCAACAATATATTTTAAAGTTTCTAAAATGTTTAAATTATGAAACCTTTTTTTTTGAATAGATTTTTTAGTGTTGCTAAAATCGTTAATAATGGTTTTTTTTTCTTTTAGTTTTTGGTTTAATACTTTGTTATTATAAATGTGAATTAATAAATTTTTTTTTTTTTTAATGTCATTTTTTATTTGTAATAATAGCATAAATTAAGTATTTTTTAATGAGCCCACAAATAATGCAAATAAAAACTTTAGCTACGCAAAATTATTTAAGTTTTTGTTCTAATAAAAAATCTAAAAAACCGTTTATCAAATCTAAAATAAAAGGGTTGAAAAATTCTACAGGTCGAAACAGTACCGGAAAAATCGTTTCATATCATAGAGGTGGTGGTCAAAAAAAAAATTATAGAAAAATAAGTTTTGATCGTTATAAGAATTCAATAGGAATTGTAACTACTATAGAATATGATCCTAATAGAACAGCAAATATTGCTGCTATTTATGAGTTTATAGATAAAAAATATTTGTACATTTTAGCTCCTAAAAATTTACAAGTTGGTGATATTTTAAAATCTGGCATAAATGCAGAACCTAAACTAGGGCATTCGTTACCTTTAGAAAAAATTCCTATTGGAAGTTTTATTTATAATATTTCACTAAAAATAAAAAAAGAAGGTAAAATTGCGCGTTCTGCAGGTACTTTTGCTAAATTAATAGAAAAAAATTCTGGTTTTAGCCTAATAAAAATGAATTCTGGGGAAAACAAATTTATACCCATAGATTGTTTCGCAAGCATAGGAATTGTTTCCAATCCATTTTATTGTTTAAGAGCCATAGGAAAAGCCGGAAGATCTAGATGGTTGAATCGACGTCCTATAGTTAGAGGAGTTGCTATGAATCCTATTGATCATCCACACGGTGGTGGTGAAGGTAAAAAGTCAGGTTTAAAATTATCACCTTGGGGTAAAATTACTAAAAAAAAATTGTTACCTAAAATAATTAAAAAGTTAAAGAAGAATGGCAAGAGCAAATTGGAAGGGTCCTTACTTTAAAAATCAAAAAGTAAATAATTATAAAAATATAGGCTTAAGAAATTCTGAAATTATGCCAAGTTTTGTTGGGAAGATTTACTATACTCATAATGGTAAATCCAATATAAAAATTATTGTGTTAGAAGAAATGGTAGGTTTTAAGTTTGGTGAATTTTCGTTTACTAGAAAAGAGTTTTTTTTTTCAAAAAATAATGGGACAAAAAGTTAATCCTATAATATTTAGATTAGGTATTTTAAAAAATGAATGGCGGTCTAAGTATTTTGAAAAAAATTTAGAAGAATTTTCTTTATATAGTTTTCAAAATATACAAATAAAAAGGTATTTAGATCAATTTTTAAATGAATCGGGTTTAATTTTACATGATTACAAGATGTATTTTAATGAGACTTCTTTACATTTATACGTTTCTTATTTTGTAACTTCTAAGATTCTATTAAATATTTCAAAAGTTAAGAGAAAAAAATTTGAAACTAAAACAGTATGTAATTCGTCTAAAATTTCTATTTTTTTAAAAAATAAATTGCAGATTTATAAAAGATACGAAAAATTTTTACTTATTAATAAGTTTAGGTATCAAACAATTATAGATAAAAATTCTTTTATAGAGCAAATTTTAGAAAGTTTAACTGTGTTTTTAAATAGAAGATTAAATATTTTAATTATATTTCAACAAGTTAGGAAAGGTTTGTCTTTAAATTTTAATAATTTGAATTATTTAGACAAGAAAATTCTTAAAAATAAATTTTTATTTTTTAGAAGGTATTTGAGGGAGCCATTTTTTAAGGATATGTTTCATTTATTAATTTTGTCAGTCAAATTAAAAAGTTCTGCTAGTTTACTAAGTAATTTTATTTCGAATAGATTAGTTAAAATGAAAAAACATACTCAATTTTTTTTTTTGTTAAAGCATATTTTAATTATATTGCAAAAAACAAAAATTTCTAAAATAAGAGGGGTAAAAATTAAAATAAAAGGGAGATTTAATGGTAAATCGAAAGCTAGTTCCAAATTTATTATTGTTGGTCAAGTTCCTGTTCAAACTTTAGTTACAAAAATAGATTATTCTGAGTCTATTTCGTATACTTTTAATGGGACTTTTGGTGTTAAAGTTTGGATTGTTTATAAAAATTAGAGCATGTTGTTTCCTAAAAAATTAAAATTTAAAAAAGTAAAAAAGGGTAAATTAAAAAAATATGAGTATAAGTCAAACTCTTTAAAGTTTGGCACTATAGGTTTAAAAGCCATGAATTCTGGTTTTGTTACAGCTAAACAAATTGAGGCTGCTAGACAGGCTATTACTAGAAAGATTAAACGTAAAGGAAAAGTTTGGGTTAGAATTTTTCCTGATCAACCTATAACTTCTAAACCAACAGAAGTTCGGATGGGAAAAGGGAAAGGAGCTTTTTCTCATTGGGCTGCTAAAATCAGAGGAGGTTCTATTATTTTTGAAGTTTGCGGTATAAATCTAAAGACGGCTTTAAAAGCTTTTAGAACGGGTGGTGCAAAATTGCCTGTAAAAACTACAATTTTTTTTTAGTAAGTTATTTCAATGACAATTTTGTTTGAGGAAACTTCGGTCGGGGTAATTATTAGCACTTTATTCAAAGGGTTTTTATTACCTCAATATAATGCTACTTCAAGCAGCAAAATGTATTGGTGCAGGTTTAGCTACTATAGGATTAGCTGGTGCAGGTGCAGGTATTGGTACTGTTTTCGGTTCACTTGTTTTAGGAATATCTAGAAATCCTAAATTAAAAGATGAGTTATTTAAAATGGCAATTTTAGGATTCGCATTAACTGAAGCTATAGCTTTATTTGCATTAATGATTGCTTTTTTAATCTTATTTGCTTTATAGTAAATTAAGGTAAGGATGTATAGCTCAATAGGTAAAGCATTGGACTTTTAATCCACAGATTCTAGGTTCAAATCCTAGTGTATCCAAATTTTAAAAAAGTGTTAGTTTTAAATATATTAAATTCTTTACGAATAACAGTCATTTTATTTTTTATTAGTATTTTAGGATTAATATTAAACAGAAAAAATATTTTAATAACAATAATTGCACTAGAAATACTACTTTTAAGTGTAAATATTAATTTTACTTTATTTTCATTATATTTAGACGATATTTTAGGTCAAATTTTTGTTTTATTTATTTTAACAGTTGCTGCTACAGAGTCTTCAATAGGTCTAGCAATTTTAACCACATATTTTAAACTTAGGAATACAATACAAATAAATCAAATTATAAATATAAATAAATAAAATACGAAAAAAATGGGATTTGAACCCACAATATTCGACGTGACAGGTCGACGCTTTAACCAGTTAAGCTATAATTTCCTAAAAAATAGTGATTGTATAATCAAGTTGAGTTATTTTAAGATAAATAATCATAAGTACAATTATGTCGCAGAATTTAGTAATTTGAATTATATTGAAAAATGGAAAGTTGTTTCACCGGTTATTGAGCTTTGTTCACGATTAGGGTTTAAAATTCCACATTATTGCTATCACAAAGAGTTATCAATCGCGGGTAATTGTAGAATGTGTCTAATAGAGTTAAAACAGTCTAATAAACCAATGATTTCTTGTTCAGTCAATGCAAAAACTACTTTATTACCAAATACTGAAATTTATACAAATAGTCCTTTAGTTAAAAAAGCTAGAGAAAATGTGTTAGAGTTTTTATTGCTTAATCACCCTTTAGATTGTCCAATTTGTGATCAAGCCGGTGAGTGTGATTTACAAGATCAATCTTTATTTTTTGGGTTTACAAGAAAAAGGTTTTATAATTATAAAAAAATTGTTATTGATAAAAATATTGGTCCAATAATTAAAACAGTAATGACTCGTTGTATACATTGTACTAGGTGTATTCGATTTGCTACTGAGATTGCAGGTGTACAAGATTTGGGTGCTTTTGGTAGGAGTTTTAGCACTGAAATTGGGACGTATATTTCCAAAACTTTTCAATCCGAAATTTCTGGGAATGTGATCGATTTATGTCCTGTGGGTGCTTTAACATCAAAATTTTATCCTTTCATCAATCGAAGTTGGGAGCTAAAATTTATAAATTCCATAGATTTTTCAGATGGTTTTGGTTTAGGTATTATTTTACAAATAAAAAATAAAAAAATAATTAAAATTCATTCAAATTTTAATATTAATAAGACGGAATGGATTTCTAATAAAACTAGGTTTTCTTTTGATGGATTGTTTCCGTCAGATTATTCTTTAAATACAGAGGAATTAAATAACATTTGGTTTGGACTATTTAAAAAGTTGATTAAATTATTTTATTTTTATGATCATTTATCTAGACATAATTTAAAATTAAAACCATTGTTTTTAATTTTTGGTAGTACACTAAATAATGAATCTATAAATTTGTTATTTTTTATTTCAAAAAGGTATAAATTCATTAAACTCAGAAGGAACATGTTGGTAAATAGTAGTTTAGATTTAGAGCAATATTTTAAATTTAATGATTTGATGACTTCTGTAAATTTTAATAAGTCTAAGTTTTGTTTTTTAATTGGCGTTAATCCACGTTACGAAGGTTTTTATTTAAATGTTAAAATGAGACAAAGACAATTAAAAGGGAAATTTGAGATTTTTAGTATGAATTCAACGATTGATTTAACTTATCAGGTTAAAACTTTAAGTACTAACCCTAAATTCTTAAAAATCATTTCTGAAGGAAATCATATTTTATCTCAATATTTTATTACATCCAAGCCTTCTTTAGTTTTAAATCAACGAATATCAAATAGAATTGATAGCAATTTTTTTTTTAAATCAATGCTAATAATTGAAACTTATTCTAAATTAAAAAAAAATACCTGGAATGGTTTTAATTTACTTTCAAGCTCTTTGAATACTGTAGGTATAAATATTTTAAATGTATTTTCTGGTTTTTCAAACAAAGATTTTTTAAATAGTACTGGGTTATTTTTTTTTAATTCTTCTTTAAATGAGATATCAAATTTAAATAAAATGTTAAATTTAAAATTGTTAAATTATTTAGCAATACAAGTGGAGTATTTTATTATAAAATTAGGTTGTTGTTCAAAAAAATTATTGTTGAGTAAAATCTCAGAGTATTTGTATTTACCTAGTTCAAATTTTTTTGAAAATTCTGGGACTTTTATAAGTACTGAGGGTATTACTAAAATATCTACTAAAATTTTAGTAACAAATTTAGAAAAAAAAAACGATTGGGAAATACTAAGAATATTACTTTCAAATTCCAAAAGTTTAAAATTATTACATTCGACTTCGAAATTGTTGTTTTTGGATTGGAATTTAAATAGGTTGAGAAATTATATTATTTTTTTGGCTTATGCTTCACAAGGTATTTCAAATTTATCATTTTTTTTTAATAAAAAATGTCAGATAATTAAAAATAGGTTGTTTAAATTTGATATATGTAAGGTAAATATTTTTAATACAAAATTAAAGCGCTTTATTTATGATTTTTATTTAGCAAATGAAAGTTATTATTCTAGGTTTTCTTTTATTATGATTCAGTCTTCTAATGTTTTAAGGTTTGAGAAAATAAATTTTGAAAGTATTTTCATAGGATAAGTTTAATTTTATCAGAAAAGGATTGTGTAAAGAGAGTTTATTTGTTTCAGTTTACCGTATTTTTGCTGTAAAGAGCAGAGTGGTAGCTATCTAAAAAATAATTGATTGTTAATTATCAAAAGAAATTTTATTTGTTTAAGTTTCTATAGTTTTTTTGTAATTATACTTAAAAAATGGTACTCATTATTTGTATCATCCTATAAAAAAAATTCAAGACCATTTAAAAAATGAAATGTATTTTACCG